CTAGATGTTCTACAATAGTTCCTACAATGATTGGGCATACTATTGCCATTTATAACGGACAGGAACATTTACCTATTTATATAACAGATCAAATGGTAGGTCACAAATTGGGTGAATTTATTCCTACTCGCAATTTTAGAGGACATGCTGGAAGCGATCGAAGAACTCGTCGTTAAAAAGTCGTAAAAAAAAAATATTTATGGGGACTCGTGTTAACTCCAAAGAGAAAGTAAGTGCTTCGTTAAAATATATTGATATTTCAGTTGAGAAGGCGCGAAGAGTAGTCAATCAAATACGAGGTCGTTCATATGAAGAAGCATTGATCTTATTAGAATTCATGCCTTACAGAGCATGTCAAAAGATTTTAAAAGTACTATCTTCTGCAGCTGCAAATGCTAATCATAATTTAGGTCTAAAAAAATCCGATCTTTTTGTAAGTGAAGTCAAGGTTGATAAAAGTAATACTTTGAAAAGATTTCGCCCAAGAGCGCAAGGACGCGGATATCCAATACGCCGAACCAATTGTCATATAAGTATTACTGTTAGCACGAAACCAACATTACCAGATTAGCTGAAGGGCAAAAAATAAAAAAAAAAAAAGAATTTTCATGGGACAAAAAATTCACCCGCTGGGTTTTCGACTTGGAATAAACCAAAATCATAGGTCTATCTGGTTCATACAAACAGATCTCTATTCGCATATAATTAAAGAAGATAGAAAAATACGTAATTGTATACAAAAATTTGTACATAAAAATAGAAAAAATACCTCTAATTATGGAGGAATTGCACGTATTGAAATAAAGAGAAAAACAGATTTAATTAATATAACTATTCATACAGGATTTCCCGATCTATTGATGGAAGAACGTGATTCAGGCATGGAACAATTGAAATCGACTATACAGAAAGATTTGATTTATAAAAGAAATAAACTTCATATATCACTGATAGAACTGGAAAAACCATATAGAGAGCCAAAAATACTAGCCGAACATATAGCTTCTCAATTAGAAAATAGAGTTGCTTTTCGACGAACAATGAAAAAAGCTATAGAATTATTTGAAAAAACTAATAATAACGGAATTAAAATACAAATATCAGGACGTCTTAATGGTAATGAAATTGCACGAACTGAGTGGGTTAGAGAAGGCAGAATACCTTTACAAACACTTCGAGCTTCCATTAACTATTCGTATTATCCAGCTCAAACTATTTATGGAGTGTTAGGTATCAAAGTTTGGATATTTCAGAACAATAATTGAAAACAGAAAAATGACACTATAATTAGATATATAAATTAAAATCATCTGATGTTGAGACTAGAATTTCTAATATCTAGTAAAAAAAACTAGATTTTTTTGATTAGAAGGAGATTTTGCTATGCTTAGTCCTAAACGAACCCGATTTCGTAAACAACACAGAGGGAGGTTGAAGGGAATCTCGACGCGGGGCAATACTATATGTTTTGGAAAATATGCTCTTCAAGCACTTGAACCAACTTGGATAACCGCTAGACAAATAGAAGCCGGGCGTCGTGCTATTACCCGTTATGCTCGTCGTGGTGGAAAATTATGGATACGTATTTTTCCCGATAAACCAATTACAATGAGACCAGCTGAAACACGGATGGGATCCGGAAAAGGATCCCCAGAATTTTGGGTCTCTATTGTTAAACCTGGTCGAATAATATATGAAATCAGTGGAGTTTCAGAAAGTGTGGCACAGACTGCTATGAAACTTGCTGCATATAAACTACCTATACGTACTCAATTTATTACATCTGTAGAGTTAATAAATAAATAAAGGATTCATTGCTAAAAAAAAACTTGGATTAAATTCTATTATCAAATGGAATGCCAACATCAAACATATGAAAAAAGTGATTAAAAACTCTATTTAGGGGAAGATTAAGTCTATTCTTCTCCTAAAACAAATATATATATAAAGCTGTATTACTTATTGGACCGGTTAAAAATGATTCAACCTCAAAGTTATTTAAGTGTAGCAGATAACAGCGGAGCTCGTAGATTAATGTGTATTCGAGTCTTGGGTACCAGTAATCGTAAATATGCAAATACTGGAGATATTATTATTGCTGTTGTTAAAGAAGCCTTGCCCAACATGCCTTTAAAAAGATCTGAAATCGTTAGAGCAGTCATTGTACGTACTTCTAAAGAAATTAAACGTGATAATGGAATGATTTTACGATTTGATGATAACGCTGCAGTTCTTATAAATCAGGAAGGAAATCCTCGAGGAACTCGAGTTTTTGGTCCGGTTGCTCGCGAATTGAGAGAAAATAATTTTACAAAAATTGTTTCATTGGCACCAGAAGTTTTATGAATATTCTAACAAAAAAAGAAATCCATTAATTTCAACAGAAAGAATTTAAGTTATTTTTCTTAATTAATTAAAAACAAATAACAATTAGATTTAGAAACTAAAAAATTTCTTAACATACTCAATCTTTATCTTCAAATTTAATAACAATTTTTATGAGTAACGATACTATTGCTTGTATGATAACCTCTCTGAGGAATGCAAATATGAAAAAAGCAATAACGGTTCAATTGCCTGCTACCAATATTAATCGCCATATTGGTAAAATTCTTTTGAGAGAGGGTTTTATAAATAATTTACGAGAAAATAAAGACCACAATAAAAATTATTTAACTTTAACTTTGAAATATCGAGGAAGAAGAAAAGAACCTTACATAACATCACTTAGAGTGATTAGTAAACCTGGATTAAAAATTTATTCTGGTCACCGTGAAATTCCCAAAGTTTTAGGTGGAATGGGTATTGTTATATTATCAACACCCTTAGGAATTATAACAGATCGAGAAGCTAGAGAAAAACAAGTTGGAGGAGAATTTTTGTGCTATATATGGTAATTTGTATGAAAAAATAAATAAAAAAACTGTCTATGATAAATCTTTTTAAAAATTAAAAAACTACGACAAAATCTCTATTTTATCGGAAACACAATTTTCCAACGATGAACAAACAAGATTTGATTGACATGGAAGGTATAGTCACTGAATCATTACCAAATGCTATGTTTCGGGTTTGTTTGGATAATGGATATCAAGTTCTTACCCATATTTCGGGCAAGATTCGCCGAAGTTATGTACGAATTTTACCCGGTGATAGAGTAAAAGTAGAATTAAGTCCTTATGATCTGACTAAGGGACGCATTATTTATCGTCTACGTACGAAACCATCAAACGAAGAGTTATGATAGATTCTCCTAAAAAATTTAACGATTTTAAAAATCGTTAAAAATAAAAGATTAAAAAAAGGATCCAAGGAAAAAAAAATTATGAAAATTCGTGCCTCTGTACGGAAAATTTGTGATAAATGTCGACTGATTCGTCGACGCAGACGAATAATGGTAATTTGTTTTAACCCTAAACATAAACAACGGCAAGGATAGAGTACGTTCTACTAAAAAAAAGAATAAAAAGAAGAACTCATTCGTTTTTTATATTTTTCTATTAGTACTATTGACTACTCAAAAAAAATGAATAAAGGGACTACGAATAGATAAAATATGATAACAAAAAATAGAAAAAAACTAAGTTTACGAAAAGGAAAACGCAAGATCCCTAAGGGAGTTATTCACATACAAGTGAGTTTTAATAATACTATTGTTACAGTTACAGATATAAAAGGCCAGGTTGTTTCTTGGTCATCCGCGGGTGTTTGTGGATTCAAAGGATCAAAAAAAAGTACACCCTTTGCTGCTCAAACTGCAGCGGAAAATGCAATCAATACATTAATTGATCAAGGTATGAAACAAGCAGAAGTTATGATAAGTGGGCCTGGTCCTGGAAGAGATACGGCCTTACGTTCTATTCGTAGAAGTGGACTAATTTTGAGTTTTGTCAGAGATGTAACCCCTATACCACATAATGGATGTAGACCTCCGAGAAAAAGACGTGTATAACAATAGGCCTTTTACCGGTATATACGGAGAATTTAAAAAATTATGATTGAGGATGAATTACCAATTTCTGTTAGCTCGGTACAGTGGAAATGTGTCGAATCCAGGATTGAAAGTAAACGCCTTCATTACGGACGTTTTGCTATATCACCTTTTCAAAAAGGTCAGGCTAATACTGTTGGAATTGCTATACGAAGAGCTCTATTAGGAGAAGTAGGAGGAACTAGTATAACATCGGCTAAGTTTGAGGGAGCCGTACATGAATATTCTACCATGACAGGTATTCAAGAATCGATACATGACATATTGATGAATTTAAAAGAAATTGTACTTGAAAATAATTCTTACGAGGTTCAAAAAGGATTTATTCAAGTTATAGGACCAAAAAAGATACTTGCTGAGGATATTCAAGTTTGTTCTTCTGTTAAAATTATTGATCCTTCACAATATATAGCTACTATTACAAAATCAATTTCTTTCAACATCGAATTAAAAATTGAAAAAGATCGCGGATATCGCATAAAAAATACAGATTTTAAGGAAAATGAATTTCCTATAGACGCGGTTTTTATGCCTATTCGTAATGCTAATTATAGTGTTCATTCATTTCAAAAAAATAAACAACTTTATGAAATACTGTTTCTCGAAATCTGGACAAATGGTAGCTTAACTCCAGAAAAAGCCATCTCGGAAGCCACTCGAAATCTCATTGATTTAGTGGTTCCTTTAATACATATTGGAAATAAGTTAACTGGAAACACTATTAATGGAACAAGTGATCTTAGCGCTACTAATTTTCCTTCTACTTCAGGTACAAATGATTTAAATACAATAGCACAAGAAATCGCTTTCAAAAACATTTTTATTGATCAGTTAGAATTACCTGCAAGAGCTTATAATGGTCTAAAAAAAGTTAATGTGCATACAGTATCCGATTTATTAATGTATACTGAAACTGATTTACGAAACATTCGAAGTCTTGGCAAAAAATCTGTAGAGCATATTTTAGAAGCTTTACAAAAAAGGTTCGCTATTAAATTGTCTGGAACAAAATTATTCACTACTTAAATAAAAAAAAAGGCCTTTTTCAATCTATTAACTACTTCAAGTTTAATTTAAAAAAGTAATTTCATTCACTTAAAAAGAAGAGAAGGCTTATATTTAATATTCAATAGGTAAATATAAAAAATATAGAGAAATCTAGGGAGGCTTCTTTTCCCTGAGGAACTTTAACTCCCTAGATAAAAAAAAAAAAAAATTATTTAAAAACTAGTCGATAGATATTGAAATGTTTTTAGAAAAGACCTAAGGTAAGGGAGTTTTCGATTGGTAAAGCTGCTCCTATACCTAACCAAATAGATACTACAGTACCAATCAGAAAAACTGTTGTAGCTACTGGACGACGAAAAGGATTCTGAAATTTATTTACATTTTCCAAGAACGGAACGGTCAATAAACCGGCGGGTACGGAAGCCATTAATAAAACACCCAATAATTTATTAGGTACTGTACGAAGGATCTGAAAGACCGGAAAAAAATACCATTCGGGTAAGATTTCTAAAGGTGTTGCAAAAGGATTTGCTGGTTCACCAATCATTGAAGGTTCCAGAACAGACAAACCTACAATACAGGCAATCGTTCCTAAAATAACTACTGGAAAAATATACAATAAATCGTTAGGCCATGCGGGTTCTCCATAATAATTATGACCCATTCCTTTAGCCAACTTAGCTCGTAATACAGGATCATTCAAATTGGGTTTCTTTGTTATTGGGATAGGTGCTTCTACTGACGATTCGGAACCCCCCCTATAGAACCGGACATGAAATTTTTTTTTCATCCGGCTCGAGCACATATTAGTATTAGTCTTTTTTTATTCTATCTCTAGAATGTCAGTCTAATTAGACTAGCAAAATGCTTTTTATCCGTGTTAGCTTGAAACATAAATAAATAGCACAAAAGCTTCTCGGATTATCTCAAACTACAAATAACAACTGTTTCAAGTGAGCTTTTTGAAGGTTAACTTGTTAAAATTTGGGCTATCTCATTTCCCCAGATCATTCGATTGCTCCGATGGTCTATATTAGTTCATAATAAATGCATAGGAAATAAATGCATTTATTCACCATAAGGTTTAATGGGTTGGATTTGACGAAGCTTATAATAATAAGAAATTTGACGATTTGATCTTGGAACTAAAATTCTCGTTATAAATAAAGAAAAACAAATGCTAGTATAATCTACCTCCGAGTTTTAACTTCTGATAAAAAAAAAAAAAGAAAGAAGAGATCGGAACTGAGACACATTCTCTAAATGTGGTAGATTTTATTTTCGTTTAATATTAATCTGCAAGCCCTAGTAATGATACAAGTCACACACTCCCATAATCCATCTCCTTTTTTTTTTTCAACTAAAAAAGATACGGTCTTAAAACTAACTTTAATTTTGAAGATAATAAATCAATAGAAATATACCTATAAAAATATAAATAGAACTTTTTTAGACAATGGACTTTAAAGTTTTAATTATATTAACAAGCCTTTTGGGCTTTTTTTGATTGAGTAAAGATTAGAGAGGTCCCGAAATACCTTGTTTTCTAATCATTAAGAAATGCATCAACATGAAAACGGCAGTAAGGAGGGGTAATACAAATGTATGTAAACTATAAAAACGCGTCAATGTTGATTGACCTACACTAACACTTCCACGCAATAATTCAACCAAAGGCGAACCTATAACAGGAATTGCTTCTGGCACACCTGTAACAATTTTAACAGCCCAATAACCAATCTGATCCCACGGTAGAGAATAACCAGTTACACCAAAAGAAACAGTTAATACACCTAAAATTACCCCAGTAACCCAGGTTAATTCACGAGGTTTTTTAAAACCTCCCGTAAGATATACACGAAATACATGTAAAATCATCATAAGAACCATCATACTCGCGGACCATCGATGTACTGAACGAATTAACCAACCAAAATTAACTTCAGTCATTATGTATTGAACAGAAGCAAAAGCTTCAGTAACCGTGGGGCGATAGTAAAAAGTCATAGCAAAACCAGTAGCTACTTGTACTAAGAAGCAGGTTAAAGTAATACCCCCCAAACAATAAAAAATATTTACATGCGGAGGAACATATTTGCTTGTAATATCATCTGCGATAGCTTGAATTTCTAGACGTTCTTCGAACCAATCGTATACTTTATCGAGATAGGTAGTGGAGAATGGAAACCCCCTCTAAAAACTGTACATGAAAAAGTTATTTTCATACAGCTTGAACAAAGAGTTTTATTAAAATATATAAATAACTTAAAGCAATTTGACATATTTTTTTTTTCGACTATTTGCCTTAATCTAACGTCAGCTCGAGAATCTTTTGAAAAAAAAAGTTCTTTTTGTTGGCTTTGAAAGAAATCTTTTTACCTATTATTTTTTTATTAATAAGGATAAATATAAAAAAATAACAAAAAGTTAAAAAAAGAAAAGGACAATAAATTTCATAGGTTTTTTTACGTCCAAATCTAACTAGCGTTTATTTATCGAACCAAAGATGTTGTTTATACTCCGATGATTGTCCATTTACTGAGAAGGAATAATGGATAAATTCAGATCTCAATCATTTGTGTATTTATTTGAATAAATAAAAAAGTTTTGAATCAATTTGGTAACGGAGCTTGAATAATGGATCAACATCATCATAGTTTAAAATTTTTGACTTTTCATACTTATTTTTATTACTTCGAGCTAGAGATATCAAATTATTACTAATGACGTCTTGCGGAAGGGAAAATGTGTGTATATACACAATAGAATGTATACCATTAGACTAGATTGATTAAAACGAATCGCACACCCATAGACCAAAAAAACATATTCAATATAATTACGCAATTCAACTGCCGTTTGATTTACTGATAATGACAGTAAGTAGTAATTAATTTAGCGACAATTTTTTACTAATAAAATTTGTAAATGCCACCATAAAAAATTACCAACTAATTGGAACGCCTTCAAGTAACACAGAAGAATTATATATTTCTAAAATAATAACTAAAAACAATGCAAATAAAGCCATAAAAAAACCCATAATTGTAGTGGTTCCCCAACCAGGAGCCACTTTACCATATTCTGAATTGAGTGGTTTTAGAAGAAGTCCAACAATAGTTATTTTTGATTGACGTTTGTTACTTTCGTTAATAATCTTAGTAGCCATAGATTTTTTTTTAATTAGTTGAGATTTGTTAACTTTATTTACTATTATATTGCAAATAAACCTATTATCTAACAATGGAAACCGCAACTTTGATCGCTATTTTTTTATCTTGCTCATTAGTAAGTTTTACTGGTTATGCCTTATATACAGCTTTTGGTACACCTTCGGTAGAACTGCGAGATCCTTTTGACGAGCATGAAGATTGATATAGCTTGGGACCCTTCCTTCACCAGAAGGAAAAAAGGTCCCTTTCTTTATGTGTTTTCTTTTTTATTTTCAACTAATTGAAAATAAAAAAGATGTAGAAGTTCGAAAAGAATTAGAATTTAACAAATTATTTTTTATTTTCTTTGCTTGCAATTGTAGGTGGTTCCCGAAAAAAAATAGCAAAAAATATTATACCTAAAGTAGATACTAACAAAAATGTATAAACCAAAGCTTCCATAGGTTTGATTAGAAATGAGGATTATTAAGATAGATTCTTTCAGGCTAGTTAAAAAAGGAATATTTCGATTTTTTTCATACGTTTTTTCATTAAAAAATACTGAAAATCAACTTTCTAGAATTGGACTTAAAATGGAATTTTTTATGAATTCCAGTTTTTTGAATTAATCCAATTAATAATTGTTATGATTATAGTTTAGATTAGCCAAGTGAGTTAGACTGCCCGTTTTTCAGTACTAGGATCACCTAATTTCTCAAAAGCTCCAAATTCGATTTGACTTTCTAAATCAGGATCGATACCTGCAAAAACATCTCTAAACAAAGTTCTGGCACCATGCCAAATATGTCCAAAAAAGAACAGAAGAGCAAATGTGGCATGACCAAATGTAAACCAACCTCTAGGACTACTACGAAAAACACCATCAGATTTTAGAGTGGCACGATCAAATTCAAAGATTTCACCCAGCTGAGAACGTCTTGCATATTTTTTTACTGTAGCGGGATCACTAAAACTTACACCATTCAATTCACCACCGTAAAAATCAACAGTAACCCCAACCTGCTCAACACTATATTTGGATTCTGCGCGTCGAAAAGGAACATCAGCTCTCACAATTCCTTCTTCATCCACCAAAACAACTGGAAATGTTTCAAAAAAAGTGGGCATGCGGCGTACAAATAAATCATGTCCTTCTTTATCTCTAAAAACTGCATGACCTAACCAACCCACAGCTATCCCATCTCCATTGTCCATTGCACCTGCTCTAAATAAACCGCCTTTTGCTGGATTATTACCAATATAATCATAAAAAGCTAATTTTTCGGGAATCTTTGACCAAGCTTCTGACAAACTAGAATTATCCGCCAAACTAACACGAATACGCCTATCTATTTCTTGTTGAAAATAACCTTGATCCCATTGGTAACGGGTTGGTCCGTATAATTCAATAGGAGTTGCAGCAGATCCGTACCACATGGTTCCAGAAACTACAAAAGCCGCAAAAAAAACAGCAGCAATACTACTGGATAAAACTGTTTCAATATTACCCATACGCAATGCTTTGTATAAACGTTGAGGTGGACGAACACTTAGGTGAAATAAACCTGCCAAAATTCCTAAAATACCTGCTGCAATATGATGTGATGCTATTCCTCCTGGAACAAAAGGATCAAAACCTTCCGCTCCCCAAGCGGGATCTACAGGTCGGACATTTCCGGTTAATCCGTAGGGATCAGAAACCCAAATACCTGGTCCAAACAAACCAGTTACGTGAAAAGCTCCAAAACCAAAACAAAGTACACCTGATAAAAATAAGTGAACTCCAAAAATTTTTGGTAAATCAAGAGAAGGTTTTCCTGTACGTTCATCACGAAATAAATCTAAATCCCAATAAACCCAATGCCAAATAGCTGCAAGAAAAAGTAAACCAGAGAGTATTATATGTGCTGCAGCTACTCCCTCATAACTCCAAATACCAGCATCAGTTACAGTATCGCCAGTGATACTCCAGCCTCCCCATGATTTTGTTATTCCTATACGTGTCATAAAAGGAATAACAAACATACCTTGTCGCCACATCGGATCAAGAACAGGATCTGAGGGATCAAAAACAGCTAATTCATAAAGAGCCATTGAACCAGCCCAGCCAGATACTAAAGCGGTATGCATTAAATGTACAGATAATAAACGACCAGGATCATTCAAGACAACGGTATGAACACGATACCAAGGTAAACCCATTGAAATACCCCTTTTTTTCCGAAGAAAATAAATACTATATAACTTTATTGCATTAGAAGAGAAATAATAATTATTCTCTCCAGGATCATAATGAAAAATCTAATCCAATAATGTATTTTAAAATTTACAAATTTTTTTATTCAATTATATGACAACAATTTGTCCTGTAGCAACATTAATGAATAAAAATATTCTAGCATAAATACTTTTTCAATAACAATCTAGAGCTTGGTACCATTAAAATTTAATTAAAAAAAAACCGAAAAATTGAAACTAAAACATGTTTGATTAATTAATATAACCAAACCAGAAATATTTTAATTTTTTTTTTTACTAAAAAAATAGAGTGAGAGGAAAAACCGAAAATCGGAATCAAGTAAATATTATCTGACAAATGTTTATTGAATTTTATTGTGTTACAATAAAAATACTTAATTTTTAGAAAAAATTACGTTTTCATGTTAGAGATCAACCAATATAATTTGTCTTATCATGCCCATTGGTGTTCCGAAAGTGCCTTTTCGTTTACCTGGTGAAGAAGATGCAGTTTGGATTGACGTATAGTGCGATTTGTTAAACATAGAAGGTTTTATGGTTTTCATTACCGTCATTTTATTTAATTAAAATGTTTTTTACCCACCCAGACTTGCTGCCAGAACAAATAGTCCGAAGCGTGAAATTTTTAGTGAAAGTTTCAAAAAGAAACGATCTTTGAAACGATTTATGGTTAACTAAAACCAATTCAGAATAGTCAGGCTTCGTGAGACAAATTCATAAAAACTTGTAAAAAAAAAAAATAGAATATTTTTGACCTTTTTTTTTACAGGTTTAAAGCACTGAAAGAATCATGAAAGCTCTCAATAGTTATGAAAGAACATAAGAAAAAGTAGAATTATTACTTGTCCTGTATGTGCAATTAATACTTTATTCAAAAATTCTCCGAAGTAGATTGAAAACCTAAAAATTAAAATAATGCAACCTATTTGAAAACAATTTAGAGAGAGGGATTAAGATTAACATAATTAAAAAGCTTTTCTTACTTTTTTAAAGTTGAATAATATACTGAATCAGAAGCTAGTTCAATATGTTTCATGTGCAATGATGAAAAGACATGAAAAAAAAAAGTAACGAACCTGAACTAGAAGTGGTGAAATATTGAAATATTTTTTTGAATTAAGACTAAAAAAACTAGATAGAGTTCTATATTTAAGATTCGAAAAAATATTTCTAAAAACTGCCGGAGCCGTATGATTTGAAAATTTCATGTACGGTTTTAGAGGAATAATAAACTAAAAATTTATCCTAATCAATAGACTTTATCGAGAAAGACTTCTTTTTTTGGGACAGCAAGTGGATGATGAAATTTCCAATCAACTTGTAGGTATTATGATGTATTTGAATGGAGAGGATGATACTAGAGATTTATATTTATATATAAATTCCCCAGGTGGAGCGGTATTACCTGGAATCTCAGTTTATGATGCTATGCAATTCGTAATACCAGACGTTCATACAATTTGTATGGGGTTAGCTGCATCCATGGGATCTTTTATATTAGCCGGAGGTGAAATCACCAAACGTCTAGCATTACCTCATGCTAGGATTATGATTCATCAACCTGCAAGTTCGTATTATGACGGCCAAGCTGGGGAATGCGTTTTAGAAGCAGAAGAAATATTGAAGTTACGTGATTGTATAACAAAAGTTTATGTACAACGGACAGGAAAACCTTTAAGGATTGTTTCCGAAGATATGGAACGAGATGTTTTTATGTCAGCAGAAGAAGCCAGAGACTATGGACTTATCGATCTTGTAGCAATAGAAAGTTCTTCTGATTCAATACTTTATTAATTTCTAGAAAGTTTGTAGTTAATTGAATTTTTTATTGGAGGTTTGAATATCTAAAATTTTTTAAATTTTGGTTTGGTTTGGTGGTTAAGACTAATCAAAACCAGCAAGAAAACTGCATAAATGGAGAAAAATGCCAACAATTCGACAACTTATTAGAAATGCAAGACAATTAATTAAAACTAGAACAAAATCTCCTGCTCTTCAAGGATGTCCTCAACGTAGAGGTGTTTGTACCAGGGTGTATGTGTGACTTGTTTGGATCAGCGAAGGCTAAATTTAAAGGTATTTATATTGCAGTCAAATCCTTTAGTTAACCAATAAAAGATCCATCATCTTCTTTGTTCAGGGAAGTGAAATTTATGGTTCTTATCAAAACTAATTGAATCATCCAATTTAGGGGGTGAAAAGCGGTTTCTCGATGACTTTTTTTCTTAATCGATAAATAATCATCAAGCGAGATATAACTTAAAAATAGATAGATATATCTATTTAGATAGAGTGCAATAACAGAATCCAAAGGTCAGTTGTCTAAGAAACTCTCATTAAAATGCCGTTACTATACAAAGAAGCAGTATTAAGCTAGTTGCATCACATCCGAAATTTCGGGAAGAGCTTAATATTGAAAATTATATAAATTATCAAAAACCTATTTATCTTTTTTGAGAGAATTCTAGCTCCGGTAGATCGAGAGGACCTTACTGTAAAGGAAAGGACCATAGAAACTCAGGAATCCATTATTATTTCTTTTTGTAATTCGATATTCTAATTATGTTTATAGGATCATAGCAGAACAAAAAATATGGTTAGGAAGGTTATAGTAGCAAAAGTTATTGGAATTTTAATTTACTGCATAAGAAAAAGTAGTTGTTATTTGATCAATTTTTTTTTCTACATAGAAGAAAAAATTCGTACTATTATTACTTTTATTACTCTCAAAACTAAAAATAAAAAGTTTCCTTTTTTATAAAACTAAGAGTCAATGACCAGAGTTAAACGCGGATTTGGAGCACGACAATATCGAAAAAAGATTCTAAAATTTGCATTAAGTTTTAAAGGAGCACATTCAAAAATATTTCGAACTACCAATCAACAAGTTCTAAGGGCTTTAACATACTCTTATAGAGATAGGAATAATAGAAAAAGAGATTTTCGTCGTTTATGGATTACCCGAATCAATGCAACAGCTCGAAAGAATGGAATGTCCTATAATAATTTTATTTCTTTTTTGTACAAAAATTCTATTTATTTGAATCGCAAAACATTAGCACAAATGGCTATATTAGATAACGAATGTGTTACCGATATAATTAAAAATATTAAACACTAGACATGAAGGACAAAAATAGAGATTAAACCTCCTCGGATATTTGACTTCGAGGAGGTCGAAAAATAAAATACTATTTTGAGTTACTTCTGTAACTCACAAAAAAAAAGCGTTCGTTTTTTTTTATCAACAATAACAAAAATCACTTCTGAATTCCATTAATTTTCAGTATTTAAAAAAGGTAACAAAGCTAAAACACGAGCTCTTTTAATAGCAACAGTCATTAAACGTTGTTGTTTTGAGGTCAATTTATTCAATCGTCTAGATAAAATTTTGCCCTGTTCACTAATAAATCTGCGCAATAAACTTATATTTTTATAATCAATAATTTCACCATATCGTATTGGTGGCAAACGTCTACGAGGAAATCGTCTAAGTTTATTCATGATCTTTTTTAAACTATGTAGGTACAAATATATATATATATATTTTTTTTTTATTTTTTTAATTCTCGGTGAATAGTATGTTTCAAACAACAGCAACAAAATTTTTTCAATTCTAATCGATTAACTGTAGTACGACGATTTTTCTCAGTAGTATAACGAGAAATACCTTTTAAAGTTCTAGTATTATCTCTTCGATCACAACTAATACATTCTAAAACTATTGTTATTCGTATATCCTTTTTTTTAGCCATAAGCTTCTCAAGATATTCTGCATTACTCCGATCAAGTTTCATCCTAATGATTAGAGAAGAGATCAAAAACTAGTTTTTTAATCCCAAAATTGAAATTTTTTCTATTTAGAGGAAAGGAAAAACCAAAGCATCGGGGAAAAAACGATTGATCTCAATAAGGAAACCAGCCGAAAAACCAAACCAAAGTGTTGCTAATACAGGAGCAGTAGATAGATAAATTTTTACATCTTGCATTGCTAGTTTTTCCTTTTTTTTTTCTATTAAAAACTCTTCGTTTTAATCTTCACTGTTTAATTACACAGAACTTGCCTATTGAAAAATGAAAAAACAAGAAAAGATAGATTACATTTTTATTAAAATAAAACATAATTTTGGAGCAAAAGGTTTCATATATTAGAAAGTAATCTACTGTTTTTCTTTTGAAATAAATATATTGAAGTTTTATTGTAATAGATATAAATATATATGAAGTTAATATAATCGACGTTGGGTAAGGGATGTAGCGCAGTTTGGTAGCGCGTTTGTTTTGGGTACAAAAGGTCGCAGGTTCGAATCCTGTCATCCCTACCTAAAAAACTTGTTTCCTCCAAAAACAAACTTCTTTTTAGTTCACATGTGAGTTCACCATGTATTCTTTTATTGAAAAAGTAAACGCTTAAAAAAGTATTCAATGTGAATCAAAGAATGTATACTTCTATTCATAAATAGTGGACACTAAAAAGAAGGCGCTCTTAGTTCAGACTGGTAGAACGTAGGTCTCCAAAACCTGATGTCGTAGGTTCAAATCCTACAGGGCGTGCTTTTTTCTGTTCTTACATAGAAAATATAGAAATTAAAAACTATTCTAAAAATAAAACCAAATTCTAATTTTTAGAGTCACTTTTATAAATCTAATTGATCACCACGTCGATATTGTAGATAAGCAGTTACAAATAATCCCGCTAAAGTAATTGGAATCAAACCCAAAACAATTCCAGATAATAATGCTTCAACCATAATTTTTTTGAGTTGTAAAAAAAAAAGAATAAAAAGATATATACTAATTTAGTTTAAGTATTTTAAACTCTACAAATATCTACATGAAATTGTAAAACTAAAAAAATTTATTTTGTTTTGTGATTTCATTGTCATTTTTTATGTTATATAAGTTGTATCTTATTAAAAGTAATAAATAAAAAGGTAGTTAAAGTTAATGCTGCTAGTAAAAGGACAAAATAACTGATTAGAGTAATCATAGAGAAATCCATTTAATTAAATACACCATTTCAGTACAAAGCTTTCCAAAAAGTATCTCATAAAATTTTCGTTTCATTTTTATTGTAAGTTTCTTTCAATTATTCCAAAATTTTTGTACTTTCACAAAAAGAAAATAAAGTAAATTTGTATTGTTGATAACACTGAATCCTATTAATATATAAGGATAAGGAATCTAAAATTAATTTTTATTATGATTCCCAACTATTTTGTTTGAGTTACCTTGCTCCTTCGATAAAACCCCAGCTATACTAATTTAGTATATGCTAAACAAATTCTTGCTAAAAACTTGACAACCTAATATCATTGAAAATTTTATTTATTATACCAAATTGAAATAGTTTTTCCTCATTTTGCCTCTCAAATACGAGGGATTTGTTCCTCGTTAAATCCCAAATGAATATACGGAGATAATCATGTCTGGTAATACAGGAGAACGACCTTTTGCTGATATTATTACCAGTATTCGCTACTGGGTTATTCACAGCATTACTATACCTTCTTTATTTATAGCAGGTTGGTTATTTGTTAGTACAGGATTAGCCTATGACGTTTTTGGAAGTCCCCGTCCTAATGAATATTTTACGGAAAGCCGACAAGATATTCCATTAATAACAGGCCGGTTCAATTCATTAGAACAGGTCAATGAATTTACTAAATAATTATAGGAGATATCGATGACTCTGGATAGAACTTATCCAATATTTACAGTTAGATGGCTAGCTATTCACGGCTTAGCCGTACCTACAGTTTTTTTCTTGGGATCTATTTCGGCAATGCAGTTTATTCAACGATAGATTTTTTGAAACCTAGAATTATGACACAACCAAATCCAAACAGACAAAATGTAGAATTAAATCGTACAAGTCTTTACTGGGGATTATTACTTATTTTTGTACTTGCTGTTCTATTTTCCAATTATTTCTTCAACTAAAAAAAATTAGTATGAAAAAAGAAGGAAAATAATCATTGAAAATAGTTTATTTTTGAATTATAACCACCCAATCAAAAAAAAAAAGACGAAAGGGAGTAATATAATGGCCAATACGACCGGAAGAATTCCTCTTTGGCTTATAGGTACCGTAGCTGGTATACTTATCATTGGTTTGCTTGGAATTTTTTTCTACGGAGCATATTCCGGATTAGGATCATCCCTTTAATTCTAAATTTATTTTTTCTTTTTTGTCAAAAAAAAAAAGAAAAAAAGAAATTATTATGGAGTAATATTTATTCCAAATTCCACAGGGATTTAGCGATTGATCTATCGGAGAATCAATTCTATTGATTCTCCAGTAGATCATAATAATTTTCGTATATAAAAAAATAATTGTTGTTGAAAAATAAATTTCTAGAACATAAAAAAAAAAGATATAAATATAATATCTATATAGAAAAAGAATTCTTTAAACTTATTCTGATTTCATTAGAATTTAATTAAAGTATCTTACCTTAAAAGTTTGCACCCTTTTTAATCTAATTTTGTTTAACTTAGAAAAAAAAAAAGGTTTGTTTTTCAATAAAAGCCATCTTAATTAACAGACTAGAAATATTGTAAATATTTCCATGAAATGCAATGTAAGACATATTTAAGTAGAAGTCTTCGGTCCTCCATTTTTTGAACAGAATTAAATATTTTATAAAAAAAAACGGATAAGTTGTTTCGGAAAATAAGCAATAAAGTTTGGATGAATAAATTTTTTTTTGTTTCTTATATCTATACGAATCTGAGTCAAAATAATCAAAATTAAACGAAACAAACAAAAAAAATATCAAAAAGTTTCTTAACGTTTTTGTTGATTCGATCCCAAAATCATTAAAAAGGCTTTGCTTTGCTAAACAATAAAGATTAATTTTAGGTTTTTTCTGTTCAAATTCTTTTTTATCAGCTTTACAAACATTTTTTGACTCAAAAAAATTATCAGATTCCAAATTTTCATACTCACGTCGAGAAGCTAAAGGTTTAAAAAAAAATATATTGGAGTCAATAGAAATTTCCGAATACCATTTGGTAAGGTTAGATAAATTTATCAATGCGTGTTGAGACATTATTCCCAAAATCAAAAAGTTTCTATTTGGTGTACATCCTTTATAAATTAACATCTCTCTTAATAATGGATATAAAAAATCATATCGAAAACATTCAATTTCTGAAGAAATTTTTGTCATAGACAAAAACTGATTGGAATATCTTTTAAAATTCATTATAAAATCTATCAATTAAAAAGAAAGAAGAAGATAATTGTAATATTTGAACGATTTTAGTACTTTATTTTAAGTTTTTTTAGATCAAAAACTAATCAAAAATTCATTTCAGCTAATTGAACTCGCTCAAATTGCTTCTTCTTAAGTACAAGAAAAATCTGTGCTATAATAACGGCTGCAAAGAGCAGTAATAGACCTTGAACTCGCGAAGGATCTTGAAGAACAATTTCTGCTTCTGCCTGACCAAAACCACCTACATTAGGATTATTAGTCAAAGGTTGATCAATTTTTACAAATTCATTTTCTGAGACGATCAATTCAGGTCCTGGAGGTACAATATCAACAATTTGACGTCCGTCAGATGATCGCTCAATTGTTATTTCGTATCCACCTTTTTCTTTACGAAATATTTTTTTAATATTTCCGGTTGCTGATGCATTATAAATAGTGTTATTACTTTTACTTCCGTCAGGATAAATTTGTCCTCGACCTCGATTTCCTCCTACATAAATAGGATATTTAAGATAATGAGACTTTTTATTTATAACGGGATTTGGCGAAATAATAGGAAATACAATTTCGCTATATTTTTTACCCGAAACCGGACCTACTACAAGAATATTCTTTTGATCGGAGCGGTAGTTTTGAAAAGATAAATTACCTATTTTTTCTCTTAATAAATTTGGAATACGATCATTTGGAGCTAATTCAAACCCTTCGGGCATTATAAGTACAGCTCCTACATTAAAACCTCCTTTTTTCCCATTAGCCAGTACTTGTTTTAGCTGCATATCATAGGGAATTTTAACTACAGCTTCAAATACAGTATTAGGAAGTACAGACTGTGGAACTTCGATATCGATTGGTTTTTTAGCAAGATGACAATTGGCACATACAATACGTCCAGTTGCTTCACGTGGACTTTCATAATTTTGTTGTGCAAAAATGGGATATGCATAGGCGATTGAAGGATAAATTACGATACATGAAATAATAGGAATCAGTATTTTCTTCATCCAATTATAAAAAGTAAGATTTCGCATGGTTTAATTATAAGTATCAAGTATATTTCATAAGTCATTTAATTCAAGTTTTTAAAATAAAAAAAAAAATTTAGTTAAGCCTTATTAGAATTATTAAAAAACTTTATAGTATTTTGAATCAACTGTTTTGATACGGCAATTAAGCTAAATCGTAATAACCTTTTTTACTACAATATACAATAAATATAGCAACATAATAATCATTCATTCATTGAATGATAAGTCGCGACAATGGAGGGGGATATGCGATTTAAGTGCCGAAAAATCCAATATTTAGAAACTGTATCTAGGATAACTGGAAAAGTCGAGACAAAACAAGATATTATATAAGTATTTTGCGAAAATCCTAAATATTCCAAAAACGAGCTTATTACTATTTCCCAACCATGGGGTGAATGAAATCCAATACATAAATCGGTTAAGAGAATGATGAAAAAAGCTTTCATTGTATCGCTTAAGCTGTAAAATAATTCTTGAAGCCACGAGTTCAGAATAGCTAGTTGTTTCCGACCGACAAAAAAAAGTACAATAATTGTAATAAGGCGAATTATATCTGTTGCTAAATGTAAAATGATTCCGATACAATCGTCATTATAGATTTTTACTAAATTAATTGTTTGTTCATATACTTCTGTATCAAAATTTTTAGATTCCTCTGTGATAGGATCTCTCAAAAGCCTATTTAACCAGATAAATTCTTCAACATTTTGAAGTCTTTCTAAAGCTTTTTCTTCTTGAACCTTATTAAAAAAAATACTTAATTGAGCTGTATTCCACCAAGTTGTAATTGAAGGTTTTAGAAGCCATTTTTCTAAAAAGTATGAAGTTGTGTAAGGTAAAATAATTAAACATCCAAGGTATTGAAGAGAAGCTGAGGCTTGATATTTAGCCAACCAAAATTCATCAAGTACCAACGAACTCGATTTACCTGCTAATTCTAATTGGAAGCGAGATAAAGTACGAAGTATGGAGCGTGGTACCAAACTAATTGATTCGTAAGCATTTATTGTTGGTCCAAAATAATCATTTGGTTTGAGAAGAAAAAAATATTGTTCAAAATTGTCTGAAAAGTAAAATGTACGGTTTTGTTCTAAAGCAATTAGAATTGATTCAATAGAAGACAATTGTTGATTCATTTGTCTTATTTTCTTCAATTTTAGGGCTATTTTCATTCTTGAAGAAAAAAAACAATCATCGCGAAAACGATTCGTATAGTTTTCAGAAAAAGAATCTTTTTTTCTATTTTCTTTTTTTTCAGAAATAGTTTTTTTGTTTGATAATAAATTTGTAAGAATCCACGCTTTTTTTGTGTTATTCCTTGAAAATGAAAAATTAAATAAAATCTTGAATAATTTACGTTTTGCTCTATACCAAAATGTTGCTATAATAATACTTAATTTACATTCTAAAAGACTCCAGTATATGCTGAATATGCAATAGTTAAATTCCATATTCATACATAAAATAAAAATTTTCCATTGATATCTCGATGATATTTTTTTTGCTCGATAAGATAAAAAAAACTTTTCCAATTCTCGCATATATTTACCAGTCATATAAGCTCTCTCTAAGGAACGAACTGGAATCTCATAAAACCAGTCAAAAGGTTTCCACCAATCTAATTTCATAGTAACTACCCCAGGAATTAGAAGAATTTTTTTTTAGCTAACAGATAAAGCATAAAATTTTTGGATAATTAGAAAGAGTTAAATCCAAACAAAAAGGGAGGGACCCTTTTTTATTTTATTATCCTTCAAGAGATACTCGTAAAAAACGTGCTAACTCAGCTGCAAGTTCTTCCATTTCGCTTAAAGTTGTAAAATTTTCACCTAATTGAGTTAAAGGTATATATTGTTGACCCTTTATTTTTATGTAGAGAAAACGACGTGGATAAAACCCCTCTCGTATTTCCATTTTTATTGCTTTAATATCATGCATTTTAATCTTAATAAGAATGCGCCGATTCCGACCAGGAAAGCCCCATCGGAATATACAAAGAATTTCGTCTTGTTTATCAAAATAATTATATCCGCTACCTACATTCCAAAAAATCGTACACCATAAATAAATTCCGAGAAAAAATCCAGCAATTCCATAAAAACACATTACAATTCCTTGTGGAATAAATAAAAGTTCTTGAGAATATAGAAAAGGAACCAAGTCTTTTCCCAAATAACTAGAAAATCCAATTAGAAAAAAACCGAAAGCTCCAAAAAAAAGACTGGTTGCCCAAAAAAAGTTACTAAGGTTACGAGAACCCCGTATATAGTCGACGCGAATTAAATCGGATTGTCTATTCATAATATTTATTATTTGTGCAAATTCAATTTTTTTCAAACACAAATTACTACAACAAATTCAGGTACTTCAGACAAATGGAGCATTATGTATCTAAAAAATATCTATGTTTATCTAAATTTGTCGATAAACATAGATATTTTTTAGATACTTTAAAAATTAAAAATAGTAGTAATCTAGTAATAGCATTAATTCAAGTTGAAGTGTGACCAAAATTGAAATATATCCATTTTTTGTGTTTAAAAATGGATATTAATATAGAATAATTAGTTTTTTCTTTTTTTTTTCAAATAATTTCATCCTGTTCAATATATAAAAAAAGTGATGTCATTGTGATAGCTGGAAAAACCAAACCAACTAGCGGTACAAAAATGGAGGGTAAAAAATCAGCTGTCATAAGTTCTATTGATAGTAGTAGATTGATCTGTTATCTATATCTCTAGTGAGATCTTTTTTTTTATTGATTAGTCTTCAAATCCGTTTTAATTATACCCATTTTAGACTATTAGAGAATGGTATAAAGTTCCTAGTTTTACCATATCTACTATTATAATTATAAAAAAAAAAAAGTTTAAAGTTAATTTTACTATTTTTATTGGACTTTGCTAAAAATTTCTTGAATTGATTGTAATTTGATAGAAAATAAAAAACTGCTCGAACAGTAATATCTTAATATATAATTAATCTAGTACGAGTTTCAAAATTGCTCTTCAATTAGTCACTTGATTGATTCATTGTATCATTAGCAGAATCAAGTAATTTTTCTGATTTATAAGATTGAGACAATTTATCTAATTTATCAGATTCATGTGATGGATCTGATTCAGAATACTCGTGTAATTGATTAATTAGATGAAATTTGGGTGGTTGATTAAGTTTGTAAGGAGCCGCGTTATAAAGTTGTAATAACTCACTCAAAGCTCCCTTCAAAAGCTTACGCGGAATAATAAGATCAAGTAAACCATGATCAAATAAAAATTCAGCAAATTGAAAGTCTTCAGGTATCTCTTCATGTAAAGTTTGTTCAATAACCCGCCTACCAGCAAAGGCAATATAGGCTCTGGGTTCAGCAATGATAAGATCACCTAGCATACCAAAACTTGCAGTTACACCCCCTGTTGTAGGATAAGTCAGAACAGAAATATATAACAATCTATTTTGAATTTGATGAATTTGTAATACAGAAGATATTTTTGCCATCTGCATTAAACTCAATGTTCCTTCTTGCATACGTGCTCCACCCGATGAACATACAATGATTAAAGGTAAAGATTCTAGTGTTGCTAATTCAACTAAACGGGTAATTTTTTCACCTACTACTGAACCCATGCTACCTCCCATGAATTTAAAATCCATAACACCAAGTGCTACCGGGATTTCATTCATGAATCCTACACCTGTTTGAACAGCTTCAGCCAAACCGGTTTGTTTTTGATACTTAACAAGCCTCTCTTCATAAGAATCTTCATCACCAAAATTCAAAATATCTTGGGAAATCATATCTTCATCGATAGGAATCCAAGTTTCTGGATCAATTAATGCTTCAATTCGTTCAGTACTATTCATTTGTAAATGATAACCACATTCTTCACACACACTCAAATTTTGTTTCAGAAATTTCACATACAACATGCTTTCACAATTATCACAACGTTCCCACAAGCCTTCACTTCGTCTAGTGAGCTCAGCTATTACAGCCAAACGTTGTCTTTCCTTGGGATGCAAATCTTCGAAATCAACTTTTACTTCTTCTAGATCATCCCCAACTGAGTCATACAATTTTTGTTTTTGTTCAAACCAATCCTTCAATGACGTACTAGATTCTTGGTTAAGTGACGTAGTAGGTTCTTGCTCCATATCAGTACCTAAAAAAAAATATTATTGTCTGAAATCTTGTCACGACTCTTTAATTAATATTAAACAATGATGAATATTGGTTCACAGTTTCTTCGTAAAAAAAAAGATTTAATTTATGAATTTTTGTTGTTATATCAAGAATCAATTGATTCCGATTTATAAGAGTTCAAAGATTCAAAAAGTTGGTCTTATATAGATAAGAATAGTAAAAAAAAAAGAATTCTATCCAAATTCTTTTTTTTTTTACTATTAGCTGTGAGTTACTAAGATATTAGGACCTTTCATTGAGAAATACAAAAATAGTAAAAAAAAAAAAAAGAACAAAAAAAAAAAAGCAATCTTTCTATTTTTGTTCTTTTTTTTTATATAGATATCTAATAACAAGATAAGAGAAAAAAGGTTATAGATTATGAGTTGGAGGGGATTTGAACCCCTGACTTTATGGTTCGGAACCATAAACTCTGATCCTCTGAGTTACCAACCCCTATGAATTTACTCAAAAAAGGTTCAAATCTATTTTGAATTTACTCAAAAAAGGTTCAAATCTATTTTGAGGGGAGAGAGGGTACCTGGAATAACCCCCTCCCTCAAAAAATTACCAAGAGTTATTCCATGAAAATTTTTAAAAAACCAGTTTTAAGTTCTAAAAAAAACGTAAAAGAGGTTATTTTAAATAAAAAAAAAGAATCAAATTAAAGAGTATCAACCGCTTCATATTCAAATTTGATTTCTTTCCAAACTTCACAAGCAGCAGCTAATTCGGGACTCCATTTAGCAGCTTCACGAATAATATTATTACCTTCTGTAGCTAGATCGCGGCCTTCGTTACGAGCTTGTACACAAGCCTCGACAGCAACTCTATTAGCGACAGCACCAGGTGCATTACCCCAAGGATGTCCTAAGGTTCCGCCACCAAATTGTAATACAGAATCATCTCCAAAAATTTCAGTCAAAGCCGGCATGTGCCAAACGTGAATACCACCTGAAGCTACAGGAAGTACACCAGGCATAGAAACCCAGTCCTGGGTGAAATAAATTCCACGACTTCGATCTTTTTCGATAAAATCATCGCGAAGTAAATCAACAAATCCTAAAGTTAAGTCTCTTTCACCTTCAAGTTTACCAACAACAGTACCAGCATGAATATGATCTCCTCCAGACATACGTAATGCTTTAGCTAGTACACGAAAGTGAATACCATGGTTTTTTTGTCTATCGATAACAGCATGCATTGCTCGGTGAATATGAAGAAGTAAACCATTATCTCGACAGTAAAAAGCTAGACTAGTATTTGCAGTAAAACCACCTGTCAGGTAGTCATGCATAACAATAGGAGCTCCTAATTCTCTGGCGAAAACTGCTCTTTTTAACATTTCTTCACATGTACCTGCCGTAGCATTTAAGTAATGTCCTTTAATTTCACCTGTTTCAGCTTGGGATTTAAAAAGTGCTTCTGCTACGAATAAGAAACGATCTCTCCAACGCATAAAAGGTTGAGAGTTTACATTCTCATCATCTTTGGTGAAGTCAAGTCCACCACGAAGACATTCATAAACAGCTCTACCATAGTTTTTAGCAGAAAGTCCCAATTTTGGTTTAATTGTACAACCTAATAACGGACGACCATATTTGTTTAACTTATCTCTTTCAACCTGGATACCATGGGGCGGTCCTATAAAAGTTTTAGAATAAGCAGGAGGAATTCGTAAATCTTCTAAACGTAAAGCACGTAGAGCTTTGAAGCCGAAAACATTACCAACAATTGAAGTAAACATATTGGTAACAGAACCTTCTTCAAAAAGATCTAAAGGATAGGCTACATAAGCTATGAATTGGTTATCTTCTCCAGCAACAGGCTCAATATTATAGCAGCGACCTTTATATCGATCAAGACTAGTAAGTCCGTCTGTCCATACGGTAGTCCAGGTGCCCGTGGAGGATTCAGCAGCTACAGCTGCTCCTGCTTCTTCCGGTGGTACCCCCGGCTGCGGAGTCATACGAAATGCTGCTAAAATATCGGTATCTTTGGTTTCATAATCTGGAGTAAAATAAGTCAATCGATAATCTTTAACACCAGCTTTAAATCCAACACCTGCTTTGGTCTCCGTTTGTGGTGACATAGGTTCCTCCCTAGAACGTAATCGATTGTTCTTGTAAAGATAAGATCTGCTCGAGATTAAAACATTTTTGTAGCAGTAGAAAAAAGAATATCTAAAAAGAAATTGTCAAAAATTATGTACAAATATTTTTTTTAGGTATTCGAACAGTACTATTCTATAGTGTGTTTAATGTATAATGCAACCTAGTTTTTAGTCCAAATTATTTGATCAAAAAGCAAATTTTCTTTTATTTTTACTAAAAAAAAACTTATATGTTTTTGCTTTTAAACAGATAAAAAGGAAAGTATATTTAGCGTCTAGATACTGATAAAACCATTAAATCATTGTCAATACTTAATTATTCATCCTAAACTATTAATATAAATTATGAATAAAAAATCAGATTCATTTTTTTAGTTTCTGTATAATTTTTTTTTTACGCTAAAAAATTTTAAAACAGAAGCTGAACACTTTGTTTGAATGAAATAGAAGAACTGAACAAACAGAAAACTCATTGATTGATTGATCAAAAATTACAACATATTCATGAATATATATATATAAATAAAGTGAATAGCTTTTGAGAATAAACTTATGAAAAATTATAGATTTCTTGGAATTTCTACATCGTCGGAAGGTTATATCACTCAAATAATCGGACCAGTTTTAGATGTTGCTTTTCCGGTCGGAAAAATGCCCAATATTTTTAATTCCTTAATAGTTAAGGGACAAAATCCAGCAGGTCAAAGTATTAATGTGACTTGCGAAGTGCAACAATTACTTGGTAATAATAAAGTCAGAGCTGTAGCTATGAGTGCTACAGATGGTTTAATGCGAGGAATGGAAGTTATTGATACTGGGGCTCCTCTTAGTGTTCCAGTTGGTGAAGTTACGTTAGGACGCATATTCAATGTTCTTGGAGAACCCGTAGATAATATGGGTCCAGTAGAAGCTACGGCAAAATCTCCAATTCATAAACCCGCTCCAGCATTTATGGACTTAGAAACTACAGTTTCTATATTTGAAACAGGTATTAAAGTCGTTGATTTGTTGGCCCCTTATCGTCGTGGAGGAAAAATTGGATTATTTGGAGGAGCTGGAGTAGGAAAAACAGTTCTCATTATGGAATTGATCAATAACATTGCTAAAGCTCATGGAGGTGTTTCTGTTTTTGGTGGAGTAGGAGAACGAACTCGTGAGGGGAACGATCTTTATATGGAGATGAAAGAATCCAAAGTTATAAATGAAGAAAACATATCGGAATCCAAAGTTGCTCTTGTATATGGGCAAATGAATGAACCACCGGGAGCTCGTATGAGAGTGGGTCTAACGGCATTAACCATGGCAGAATATTTTCGAGATGTTAATAAACAAGATGTATTATTGTTTATTGATAATATATTTCGTTTTGTTCAAGCCGGGTCGGAAGTTTCTGCTCTTTTAGGTAGAATGCCATCTGCCGTAGGTTATCAGCCGACTCTAGCTACGGAAATGGGTTGTTTACAAGAAAGGATAACTTCTACAAAAGAAGGTTCTATAACTTCTATCCAAGCAGTTTATGTACCGGCAGACGATTTGACCGATCCAGCTCCAGCTACGACATTTGCACATCTCGATGCTACGACTGTGTTGTCAAGAGGATTAGCAGCTAAGGGTATTTATCCAGCTGTAGATCCATTAGATTCAACATCAACCGTGTTACAACCGTGGATTGTCGGTGAAGAACATTATGAAGTAGCACAAGGAGTTAAACAAACTCTCCAACGATATAAAGAACTTCAAGATATTATAGCTATCCTTGGTCTGGATGAATTATCAGAACAGGATCGTTTACTAGTTGCTAGAGCAAGAAAAATTGAACGCTTCTTATCACAGCCTTTTTTTGTAGCAGAAGTTTTTACTGGATCACCAGGCAAATATGTCAGTCTTAATGAAACGATAAGAGGTTTCAAAATGATTTTAACCGGTGAATTAGATAGTTTGCCTGAACAAGCTTTTTATTTAGTGGGTAATATTGATGAAGCCACTGCAAAAGCTGCAATTTTACAATTAGAGAATATATAGAAAACATGAAATTGAATCTCCGTGTAATGGCTCCTAATCGAATTGTTTGGAATTCTGAAGTTGAAGAAATAATTTTATCTACAAATAGTGGTAAAATTGGCATATTACCAAATCATGCTCCATTACTTACGGCATTAGATATTGGAGTTACACAAATACGCCTTAATGGACAATGGTCAAATATGGCTTTGATGGGTGGTTTTGGTATGATAGATAGAAATGAAGTAATTATATTAGTAAACGAAGCAGAAAAAGGTAGTGACATTGATATTGAAGAAGCGAAAAGAAAACTTTTACAAGCTAAGTATGATTTAGACAAAGCTGAAAGTAGAAAAAATAGAATTGAAGCCACTTTAGCACTGAAAAGAGCAAAAGCCCGGTTGGACGCTACAACCACTTAATGCAATAATGCAAGGTTTTTTGTTTTCGATTATAGTCCGCATAAATAAAAAATTCAATTTATTTTTTATTTTTTTATGCCTGAGTACCTGAGTAGTGCCGGGAGTTTCATTTATGACACTCCCGGCACTACGCACAAGACATATATTGATCTTGGTTGTTGTTTTATTTTTTAAATAGAATTTTAACTCTTGGTTATTTCTATATTCTATATAGTGACTAAGTTGCTTAAATCATTAATTAGGCGCCTAAATCATTCATGAAACCTTCTTATCTCACTAATTCATTCGCCTCAAATAAACAAATATGAGGTCTATAACAAAAATTTTAATATTTTCTATTTTTTTTTAGTAAATTTAGTAAGTTAACGCAAGTAGCTTGTTATTACTAAAAATTTCCGATATACGATATGTTGTAGAAAAAAAAAATATGAAGAAAAAAGAGATCCTTAAAAATTGGTTAAGTATCTCTTTTTGATACTTATTTGAAGTAATTACTGAATGATTTTTTTACTATGATAAATCAGAATTTAATTATTACTTAACTTTAAAAAGTTAATTCTAGTTACCTACTATTGGATTTGAACCAATGACTCTCGCCGTATGAAAGCGATACTCTAACCACTGAGTTAAGTAGGTGGTTTGTTTCTCTTAAAAAGATATTCTAATTACTTTTTCAATTGGAAGCAAGCGTTTCTTGTAAAAGTAGAATTATTAGAATGGTAAAAAAAAAAAAAAAATTCTATCTTAAATCAGATTTTCACTTGACAAACAGATGCTAGTGACGCTATAATAATTATAATAACTGTTGTAATATAATAAAGTCAATCTTAAGAAAAAAAGGGCTATAGCTCAGCGGTAGAGCGCCTCGTTTACACGTGCGCCAATGTTTCTACAGATATATTTATCGATTCTTCCGATTCACAAAAGAAAAGTTACGTAAATTTCATTGTCTAATTTTCAAAATTTACATTTTGAGGTAGAAAATAGCATGACAAGTAGAATTTCTAAATAGAAATTCTATTCAGAAATCTAGTCGATATGGTTATCAAAAAAAGGTTAATGCTAGGATACTAAGGATAATACAGGCACTTAAGGACAACAAAATCCCTTTTCGCTTTATGAGATTTAAGGTGTATGAGTTCTCATATCTTATTCCAAAGCGACGGAAACTCTTCATGAGTCAATATCAATCCAAAAACGCAAACCTTTTTTGACAAATCAGAATATCCTGAAAAACTTTGGGAAAGCTCTTTAATTAATATCAGAGCACGCGGAACCATCTCATTATTTCTTTTTCCTTGTAAAGGAAAATCCTAGAAAAAAGGATGGTTAATCAACTAATCTAAGGTTAGCTGATGAGTGAGCCCAATGCATAGAAATATGCATGTTGGGTTCTAGAAACGTTTGAAGTTTATTCAATAGAGTTTCATTCGTTTAACCGAGAATGTCTACGGTTCAAATCCGTATAGCCCTAACTTTTAATTACTCCTGAATTACTACTAAAAAAAAAGATGATCAAAAATTACGGATTCAAACTTTTGATGATTAGAATATAAAAAAGTAGGCTCTATTTTGAAATTTAGAAAAAAAAAAAAAAATAAAGGGAGTCAATTTATGTTTCTGCTTTCAAATTATAATACTTTTTGGCTCTTCTTACTACTTGTTAGTTTTATTCCTTTCTTAGCTTTTTCGATTTCTGGATTTTTGGCTCCTAGTAATTTAGGCCCAGAAAAGCTTACTAGTTACGAATCAGGTATAGAACCTATGGGAGACGCTTGGATACAATTTCAAATCCGTTACTATATGTTTGCTCTAGTTTTTGTGATTTTTGATGTAGAAACAGTTTTTCTTTACCCATGGGCTATGTGTTTTAATGATTTCGGTATAGCTGCTTTTATTGAAGCCTTAGTATTCCTTTTTATTTTGCTTATTGGATTAGTGTATGCATGGAGAAAAGGAGCATTAGAATGGTCCTAAATTCTTCAATTATTCGTGAAAAAATTCGATTTTCGATGAAACCCCCTCTAGATTCAAATATAAATCAATTGGATTCTATTATTTTGACTAATCTTAAGGATGTTTCTAATTGGGCCAGGCTTTCAAGTCTTTGGCCACTTCTTTATGGGACTAGTTGTTGCTTTATCGAATTTGCTGCTCTTATTGGCTCAAGATTTGACTTTGATCGTTATGGATTAGTTCCTAGATCTAGTCCCAGGCAAGCTGATCTTTTAATAACAGCGGGTACTGTGACTATGAAAATGGCTCCTTCTTTGGTTAGATTATATGAACAAATGCCTGAACCTAAATATGTAATTGCCATGGGAGCCTGTACTATCACCGGAGGTATGTTCAGTACAGATTCTTATAGTACTGTTCGTGGAGTTGATAAATTGATCCCTGTTAATGTTTATTTACCTGGGTGTCCGCCGAAACCAGAAGCTGTTATAGACGCTGTGGTGAAATTACGTAAAGAAGTAGCTCGAGAAACATATAATATACAAGCAAAATCAAAAAGCAATAAAAGGTTTTTTAGTGCTGATCATCAATTTAATTTAACCCATAATAATTTTATTCAACAAACAAATTCTTCATTACTTAATAGTTATCCACAAAAATTATCTAATGATTATTCAAAGGTAAATTTAATGGAAAAAGCTAGAAATTTTAAGGCATATAATAGTAGTGAAATTTCAGCCTAACTTAAAAATTTTTAAAATGGGGCAATCACGGAATGACATCAAATTCTAACAAAATAATCAATGATAATAACATGAGGGGTCGATTATCCATATGGATGGCACAAAATGAATTATCTCATCGACCTTTGGGTTTTGATTATCAGGGAGTGGAAATTTTACAAATAAAAGCCGAAGACTTGCCTTCTATTGCTGTCGCTTTATATGTTTATGGTTTTAATTATCTTCGGTGTCAATGTGCTTATGATGTAATGCCCGGAGGATTTTTGGCTAGTGTTTATTATCTTGTACAAGTTCAGGACAATTCAGATCAACCGGAAGAAGTTTGTTTGAAAGTTTTTGTTTCCAGAAAAAATCCCAGAATTCCTTCTTTATTTTGGATTTGGAAGACTTCAGATTTTCAAGAACAGGAATCTTATGATATGTTTGGAATTATTTATGAAAATCATCCACACCTCAAACGTATATTAATGCCAGAAAGTTGGATTGGATGGCCCTTACGTAAAGATTATATTGTTCCTAATTTTTATGAATTACAAGATGCTTTTTGAATAGAAAAAGAATATTCTAATAAATTTGTATTTTTATTTTTTCCTTTGAAATGGATGAAAGAGAAGATACTACGTATGAAAGTATGAAAGGTTTGAATATTTGAAAGAGAAAAATCTCGTTGGTAGCATTATGAAACAAGTTCTCTAGCTACCTACGAGAAATCCTTAGATAAAGAAAATAGAGAACCAAGGAAGCCATAGAAGTTCAAATTTATGCCAGGAACCAGATTTGAACTGGTGACACGAGGATTTTCAGTCCTCTGCTCTACCAACTGAGCTATCCCGGCTTCTTACAGAATATTGTAGATTATATTTGGAAATATTGTCAACTTAAAAAGTTCATGATAAAATAAAGTGAATTTTATTTTTAGGTTTTTTTTTTCTCAGTCGATTGTTATCTTTTTTTGATTTTGTTAGTTATCCGTGTAATTACTATATTTAGAAAATTGGGGTGGGGGTAGAGGGATTTGAACCCTCACAGTTCTAAAAAACCAACGGATTTTCTTTCTATCACAATTTGCATTGTTGTTAATAAAAACAATATAAAATAGGACTCTATCTTTATTCTAACTTTTCAATTATATTGAAGAGTTGAAAAATATTTTCATTCAATATTTTGAATCCTTGTTCGAATAGCTTCCATTGAGTCTCTGCACCTATTCTAAATCGAATTTGGCTCAGGATTGTCTATCAAAAGGCCTAGGTTTCCCTGAATTTGAAAGCTGTCATTCAGTAAGTTACCATACTGACGCTCAATCTTATTAAGTCCGTAGCGTCTACCATTTCGCCATACCCCCCCTTGAAATAGTGTAAATGAGGACTGAGTTAGATAAATCTATGTTTTTCCCTTCAATTAGTTTAAAGTGGTTTTTTTAGAAAAACAAAAAGCACACACACCTTTTTTTTTATAGTCACAAAAAGAATATAAATTAAATCTACAGTAAATTGCAATCTAGAATTGATCTTTATTGATTTAATTAATATAATAACTAAAAAAGACGAGTTATTAATGAATTTTTCAACTGTAAATAAGATTATTGTCTCAGATTTAATCTGCCTGCTTAGCTCAGAGGTTAGAGCACCGCATTTGTAATGCGATGGTCATCGGTTCAACTCCGATAGCCGGCTTCACTCTGTAATTAAATATTAATAAACAACTTATAAAAATAAAAAAAAACTATTTTTTTTTTTTATTTGTTATCTATTCCTTCATATGATAGCATTATTATGATGATAGAGAAGAACTATTACAATATTCAGCTTAAAAATGTTATTAATGATTATTAATGTTTCATGCTTTACATAAAAGTTAAAAGGTTAAGAGTTTTCTATAGATAATTAATTCATTTAATAAGAAGGAGTTGTTATGTCCCGTTATCGAGGTCCTCGTTTGAGGATAATACGTCGTTTGCAAAATTTACCAGGACTAACTAATAAGCTAGTCGAATCAAAAAAAAATAAAGTCAGCGGAAGTGATCAATCAATTCAGAAAAAAGTTTCCCAATATGGTATTCGTTTGGAAGCTAAACAAAGATTACGATTTAATTATGGATTAACAGAACGACAATTACTAAATTACGTACGTATTGCTCGATGCGCTAAAGGATCCACTGGACAAATATTATTACAATTACTTGAAATGCGTTTAGATAATATTTTGTTTCGTCTAGGTTTTGTCCCTACTATTCCTTCTGCAAGACAATTGATTAATCATAGACATATTCTAGTGAATAATCGTATTGTTGATGTACCAAGTTTTCATTGTAAACCCAAAGATATTATTACAATCGGAGCACCTAAAACTTATCAATCCATTCTTAGTAAAAGACTAGAATCTTTTGCTAAGGATCAGATACCTGAGCATCTTACTTTATCGCTCTCTGAACCAAAAAAACCAAAAGGATTTGTTAATTACTTGATTAATCGTGAATCTATTGGTTTGAAGATAAATGAATTATTAGTTGTAGAATATTATTCTCGAAAAGCGTAGAAGATTTAAACGATAATAAAAAAAAAGGAATCGAAAGATTTGTCTCTCTTTTAGATAGTATCTACTATGTAAAATCACTTGTTAGTTCTAAGTGATTTTGAAAACTTTGGGAAAAGTTATTTATATCACTAATAAATATTTTAAAGCTACTATTGTATTAAAAAATACAAATAGTTTTTTAAAGGAAAGAGAGGGATTCGAACCCTCGGTAAACGGAAAGCTTACATAGCAGTTCCAGTGCTACACCTTCAACCACTCGGCCATCTTTCCTGAAAAAACTATATGAGTGGGTTATTATTTTCTTTAGTTACATTTTAAATAATCAACTATTTGCTGACAAGTATTACTGAATAATCTAAGATTGGATTATAACCCCTATTAAAGTATTCAAATTTGGTTAAATATTTTATTCCTCTTTATTTTATTTAAAATTCTGTAAATTTATTAAAATTCAATTCGGATTTATTTTATTTAGAAGAATAAAAAGAAGGTAAAAGAGGTCTAAAAAAAAAATGATTTACAAGGAGCTTTTTACTGCAATATGCCTAGATCCCAACGAAATGATAATTTTATCGATAAAACTTTCACAATAGTTGCAGATATATTATTACGACTAATCCCTACAACTCAACGAGAAAAAGAAGCTTTCACTTATTATAGAGATGGTGTGATTTGAACAAAAAAAGAGACTGAAAACCTCTCAGTATTTTTGACACAAAAACCTAAGTTTTGTGGAGGTGCGTTCTTACTGTAGAACAAATCCGTACATCGTGTATCCTCGATCGAAACAACCTCAAAGATTATGATTCAAAAAAGATCAAATGTTGAGCTTGAGGTCAAGTAACCTATTAACATTTTATTCAATAGGGAAAAAGTAGAAGGGGATAAGCATTACGTGTAGAAACCGACAATACAAAAGCTTCGTTATAATGCTGTTTAAAATAATTAAGAATTAAAAAATTATTATGAATGATTAGGACAACAAACATCCATCTCGTTTGTATTTTGGATACCCGTAAAATCATCGGAGATTGTTGGGATAGCGGATCCCTATAAAAAACGAAGCATTAGGAACAAAGAAATTGTTGCATAATTCAGTGCCACCTAAATTGAATTGGAGAATTTCAACAAGAAGGATGGCTAGAAATTTATTATTAAAAAACACTAGCCCCTGCCAATCCATAGACACATGAGGTAGAATTTTTTTTTTTTATTCTAAAGATTTTTTTTCTCTCTATGGGTTTTGTACAGGAGGAGCCGTATGAGATGTGAATTTCATGTACGGTTTTGAAACGGAGTTACATTCAATGAAATGAACGATCGTAACGAATGTCCGCTCAATCCGAAGGAGAGTATGCTGAAGCTTTACAGAATTATTATAACGCTATGCGTTTAGAAATTGATCCATATGATAGAAGTTATATACTTTATAATATTGGTCTTATTCATACAAGTAATGGAGAACATGCTAAAGCTTTAGAATATTATTCTCAAGCATTGGAACGAAATCCCTCTTTACCACAAGCATTTAATAATATGGCCGTGATCTGTCATTACGTGCGACTATCCACTCCAAGATTTTCTTAGTTTTCTACTACTACAAAATAGAACCTCCATCACAAAAATAACTGAATATCTTTTTTTGATAAAAACAGTTTTTTATAGCTGTAATGAAAAAAAAATTCTTGATAGAAACCCAATCATATTAATAATTTTTCAGGTTTAGATTCTATGGAAAATTAAGGGTCAATTGTTGTTTAAAGTATCGTAAAGATCTTTTATTGAAAGTTTGGGTTGATACAAGAATTTTTGCTTTAATATGATCGAATTTTGTAATCAATTCATTCAATATTTTTTAATAAGCAACGGTATAGTTACAAATCCTAAAGAAAAAAAATCAGAGAAGATCATCTAAGGTAATTGGGTGGATAGTTATCCTTCAAAAATGTCAATTATTTTTTTTTCTATGTTAAAGACGGAATAATAAATTTGATTGAATTTTGTGGGGTGAGAAAATAGAAATAAATTCTTGTTTTTAACTGACGAATTAGAAAACTACTTTAACTATAACAATAAAACTTCAATGTAAGTAAATAGAGTTTTTCAATCGATTTTAGTAATAGATCTGAAATAAGAAAAGAATTTGTTCTGTTTTTCTTTATTTAATTAGTTAGTTGATAGAGCCGTATGAGATAGGAAACTCTCATGTACGGTTCATAAAGTAGGGTAATTAGTCTTACCTATGCTACTCGAGGAGAACAGGCCATTCAACAGGGAGATCAAGAAATTTCCGAAGCTTGGTTTGACCGAGCTGCTGAATATTGGGAACAAGCAATATCACTAGCTCCAAGTAATTATATAGAAGCACAAAATTGGTTAAAAATAACAGGTCGTTTGAGAAAATGACACAAATTTTAGACGGTAATGCATATGAGTTTAAGTTATTTAAACTTCTATTTTTGTAAATGTTTTTTTATATAAAAAATTCTAACTAAGTGATTAAAAAAAAAATAAATTTTATTTTTAGTTAGGTCCGTTAAGCACTAACGGATTTTTGTAATAATAATAACGAAATCACATGCTTGCCTTAGAAACTTCTTTATCATAGTTGTTCTAGTCGAGTTCTTATAAAAAAAAAAAGAACTAAAAAAAAAAGTTGTGAGAAAAAAAAAAGTTTCTCAGAAGTTTCCTTTTTTTATTGGCAGGCTATTGCTATCTCTTGTCCTGAGAGAGGAGAATCTCAATGACTATGCGTTCACCGGAACCGGAAGTCAAGATTATAGTAGAAAAAGATCCTGTAAGAACTTCCTTTGAGAAATGGGCTCAACCTGGTCATTTTTCAAAAACATTAGCTAAAGGTCCTAATACTACTACCTGGATATGGAACCTACATGCGGATGCTCACGATTTTGATAGCCATACAAATGATTTGGAAGAAATTTCCCGTAAAATTTTTAGTGCTCATTTTGGCCAATTATCAATAATTTTTATTTGGCTGAGTGGGATGTATTTTCATGGAGCCCGTTTTTCTAATTATGAAGCATGGTTAAGTGATCCAACTCATATTAAACCCAGCGCTCAAGTAGTTTGGCCAATAGTTGGTCAAGAAATTTTGAATGGAGATGTTGGGGGAGGGTTTCAAGGTATACAAATAACCTCTGGTTTTTTCCAACTTTGGCGAGCATCTGGAATAACTAATGAATTACAACTTTACTGCACGGCAATAGGGGCCCTAATTTTTGCCGGACTTATGCTTTTTGCTGGTTGGTTTCATTATCACAAGGCTGCACCAAAATTGGCTTGGTTTCAAGATGTGGAATCTATGTTAAATCATCATCTTGCTGGTCTATTGGGTCTCGGTTCATTAGGCTGGGCTGGTCATCAAGTACATGTTTCTTTACCTATTAATCAACTATTAGATTCGGGAGTAGATCCGCGAGAAATACCCCTTCCCCACGAGTTCATTTTGAACCGGGATTTATTAGCTCAATTATATCCCAGTTTTTCTGAAGGATTAACTCCTTTTTTTAACTTAGAATGGTCAAAATATTCAGATTTTTTAACATTTCGAGGAGGTTTAAATCCAGTAACTGGGGGTTTATGGTTAACTGATACAGCTCACCATCACATAGCTATTGCAGTTTTATTTCTTATAGCTGGTCATATGTATCGAACTAATTGGGGTATCGGACATAGTATAAAGGAAATATTAGAAGCACATAAAGGTCCTTTTACAGGTGAGGGTCATAGAGGTCTTTTTGAAATTTTAACCAGTTCTTGGCATGCTCAATTAGCATTGAATTTAGCAATGTTGGGTTCATTAACTATTATAGTTGCACATCATATGTATGCTATGCCTCCATATCCTTATTTGGCGACTGATTATGGTACACAACTTTCTTTATTCACACATCATATGTGGATTGGAGGATTTCTTGTGGTTGGAGCTGCAGCACATGCAGCTATTTTTATGGTTAGAGATTATGATCCTTCCACTCAATACAATAATCTCTTAGATCGTGTTATTCGACACAGAGATGCAATAATTTCACATCTTAATTGGGTCTGTATTTTTCTTGGTTTTCATAGTTTTGGGTTATATATCCACAATGACACCATGAGTGCTCTGGGACGACCTCAAGACATGTTTTCCGACACGGCCATACAATTACAACCCATATTTGCTCAATGGATCCAAAATACTCATGCATTGGCTCCTAGTTTAACAGCACCTAATGCAACAGCAAGTACTAGTTTAACCTGGGGGGGTGGGGATTTAGTGAGTGTGGGTGGTCGAGTAGCCTTATTACCCATTCCATTAGGAACGGCGGATTTCTTAGTTCATCATATTCATGCATTTACTATTCATGTAACTGTATTAATATTACTTAAAGGAGTTCTATTTGCTCGTAGTTCACGCCTGATACCCGATAAAGCAAACTTAGGGTTTCGTTTTCCTTGTGATGGTCCAGGAAGAGGTGGAACCTGTCAAGTCTCGGCTTGGGATCATGTTTTTCTGGGCTTATTCTGGATGTATAATTCAATTTCTGTAGTAATTTTTCATTTCAGTTGGAAAATGCAATCAGATGTTTGGGGTAGCATAAATGAGCAGGGGGTTATAAGTCATATTACAGGAGGCAATTTCGCACAAAGTGCGACAACAATCAATGGATGGCTTCGTGATTTTCTATGGGCACAGGCATCACAAGTTATTCAATCTTACGGTTCGTCATTATCAGCCTATGGTTTATTATTTTTAGGTGCGCATTTCGTTTGGGCTTTTAGTTTAATGTTCTTATTTAGTGGGCGGGGATATTGGCAAGAACTAATAGAGTCCATTTTGTGGGCTCATAACAAATTAAAAGTTGCTCCTGCTATTCAGCCTAGAGCCTTAAGTATTGTACAAGGACGGGCTGTAGGAGTAGCTCATTACCTTTTAGGTGGAATTGCCACAACATGGGCATTCTTCTTAGCAAGAATTATTGCAGTAGGATAACGGCTAGGAGGATTCGAAAAGCATTATGGCATCAAGATTTCCAAAGTTCAGCCAGGGCCTAGCTCAAGACCCGACTACTCGTCGTATTTGGTTTGGTATTGCTACCGCACATGATTTCGAAAGTCATGATGATATGACTGAAGAGCGCCTTTATCAAAAGATATTTGCTTCTCATTTCGGACAAATAGCAATTATATTTCTATGGACCTCCGGAAATTTATTTCATGTAGCTTGGCAGGGTAATTTCGAAGCATGGGTACAAGATCCCCTACATGTAAGACCCATTGCTCATGCAATATGGGATCCTCATTTTGGTCAACCTGCTGTTGAAGCGTATACTCGGGGTGGCGCTTTGGGTCCAGTTAATATTGCTTATTCTGGTGTTTACCAGTGGTGGTACACCATTGGTTTACGTACTAATGATGATCTTTATATGGGAGCTTTGTTTTTAATAATATTATCCTCTATTTTTCTGTTCGCAGGTTGGTTACATTTGCAACCTAAATGGAAACCTGGTCTTTCGTGGTTCAAAAATGCGGAATCTCGTCTTAATCATCATTTAGCAGGATTATTTGGAGTAAGCTCTTTAGCTTGGACAGGACATTTGGTTCATGTGGCTATCCCTGAAGCCAGAGGACAGCATGTCAGATGGGATAATTTTCTGAATGTATTGCCTCATCCTCAAGGCCTGGGACCTTTCTTTTCCGGTCAATGGAGTATTTATGCACAAAACGCGGATTCTAACAATCATTTGTTTGGTACATCACAAGGAGCCGGTACCGCAATATTAACCTTTATTGGAGGATTTCATCCCCAAACTCAAAGTTTATGGTTAAGTGATATGGCTCATCACCATTTAGCGATTGCGGTTGTTTTTATTGTTGCTGGGCATATGTATCGAACTAATTTTGGGATCGGGCACAGTATGAGAGAAATTCTGGAAGCTCACGTTCCCCCAACAGGCAAATTAGGACGCGGTCATAAGGGTCTTTATGATACAATCAATAATTCTCTTCATTTTCAATTAGGTCTTGCTTTAGCAGCTCTAGGAGTTATTACTTCTTTAGTAGCTCAACATATGTATTCTCTACCAGCATATGCTTTTATAGCTCAAGATTATACTACACAAGCTGCATTGTACACTCATCATCAATACATTGCTGGATTTATAATGACCGGTGCTTTTGCTCACGGAGCTATTTTTTTCATACGAGATTATAATCCGGAACAGAATAAAGATAATGTATTGGCTCGTATGTTAGAACATAAAGAAGCTATTATTTCGCATTTGAGTTGGGCTAGTTTATTTTTAGGTTTCCATACTTTGGGTCTTTATGTTCACAATGATGTTATGTTAGCTTTTGGTACACCGGAAAAACAAATTTTAATCGAACCCGTATTCGCTCAATGGATACAGGCGACTCATGGTAAATCTTTATATGGTTTTGATGTACTTTTATCTTCATCAACAAGTCCAGCTTTTAACGCTGGGCAAAGTTTATGGTTACCTGGTTGGTTAGATGCTATTAATAATGAGAGTAATTCCTTGTTTCTAACAATAGGTCCTGGAGATTTTTTAGTACATCATGCTATTGCATTAGGATTACATACAACCACATTAATTTTAGTGAAAGGGGCTTTAGATGCACGTGGCTCAAAACTAATGCCCGATAAAAAAGAATTTGGTTATAGCTTTCCTTGTGATGGTCCTGGACGAGGAGGTACTTGTGATATTTCAGCTTGGGATGCTTTTTACTTAGCAGTTTTTTGGATGTTAAATACCATCGGTTGGGTTACTTTCTATTGGCATTGGAAACATATTACCTTATGGCAAGGAAATGTAGCACAATTCAATGAGTCTTCTACTTATTTAATGGGATGGCTAAGAGATTATCTTTGGTTAAATTCTTCACAACTTATTAATGGTTATAATCCATTTGGTATGAATAGTCTATCTGTTTGGGCATGGATGTTTTTGTTCGGTCATCTCGTGTGGGCTACTGGATTTATGTTTCTAATTTCTTGGCGTGGCTATTGGCAAGAACTTATCGAAACTTTGGCTTGGGCTCATGAACGTACACCTCTAGCTAATCTTGTACGTTGGAAAGATAAACCTGTTGCTCTGTCAATTGTTCAAGCCCGATTAGTAGGTTTAGTTCATTTTTCGGTAGGCTATATATTCACCTATGCAGCTTTTTTAATTGCCTCGACATCAGGAAAATTTGGTTAATTTTTTTTTTACTCTTAGTATGATAAAAATTTAACCTGCTTTCACTTAATTTGATTAAATCTATAAAGATTTAATCAAATTAAGTTTTCCATTTACAATAAAAATGAAAATAAAATAAAAGTCACCTTACTTTTTACTAAAAACACTCTATGGCTAAGAAAAGTCTTCTAGAAAGGGAGAGAAAAAGAAAAAAATTGATTGAAAAATATAAACCTAGTCGTAAAAGTTTGCGAGAAATGTTAAAGAACATAAATTTATCACTGGATGAAAAAATGCAAATTTCTGCTAAATTACAATCATTGCCACGTAATAGTGCGCCGACCCGTTCTCATCATCGGTGTTTTGTAACTGGGCGGCCTCGATCAATTTATAGAGATTTTAATCTTTCTAGACACGTACTTCGGGAAATGGCACATGAATGTATATTACCTGGCATAACAAAATCAAGTTGGTAAAAAAAAAGAATTTTCGTTTTTTTCTCTACGAGTAGAATCTATTAATGATTTTTGAATAATAAATTTTTTGTAATGATCTTACAATATTGTTCGATGTAATAAATATACCAATATAATAATTACATCGAATAACTTATGTTTCAATTCACTTAGCGGGGTAGAGCAGTTTGGTAGCTCGCAAGGCTCATAACCTTGAGGTCACGGGTTCAAATCCTGTCTCCGCAAAAAAAGATAGTAAAAAAAAAAAAATAGGTTTCCTATTTACCCTTTTTAAATTAAAAGAGAATGTGGTCAATCATATAAGAGGCTTTTTTTACTCTTTCTTTTTTTTTACTTTGTTAATTTTAAGTAGTTTTCATTAAGACTAAAAAAACATCTATTATATTTTTGATTAATGTTATGCCCTTTTAACTCAGTGGTAGAGTACCGCCATGGTAAGGCGTAAGTCATCGGTTCAAATCCGATAAAGGGCTTTATGTTTAAAATTTTTTATTTTAATAAAAAAGTAGATTGTCCTAGAAATAAAAATAACTAAAACTAAAAAAATTTAATAATTAAACATAAAGTTTATTTCTAGAAACAAATAAGCTATTCTGATATTTGAGTTTTACCAATAAATAAGATCTTAAATAATCTCAAAAAAACTCGACTCAAGACATAAAAGAATCTATATATTTAACTTTTTGTTATTTTCTTTTATGTTTTTTAGAGCTTTTTAATTTATATTTGGAACGGACCATCTCCAAAATATATCAAATTATAATTTTCTTCAGAAAATTTGAAGTTCTTCTGCGTAATAAATGTATAAAGTTATGTATCGAATAACTTTCAATTTTCATCATAAACTGGTAGAATAAATAGAAAAAGATTTATAAACGATTGGTAATTAATGGAGGATTTACTTTTTTTTTTCAAAATTTTAATTAAATATCTATTTAGTAATAAAGGGTCCAATTTTTAGGAATTAAAAATTAATATAGATTTTATCCTTTCAATGAAAGGATAAAAAAGGTGTCATTATTAATCTGATAAATAAAAAGTTTACTCCAAAAAAACAAAAAAAAAATTGATATTATTTTTGATTATTAGAGTTTTAGGAAGAAGAGAAAAGTTGACCTACTTACCATAGATTTATCGAACAAAAATGGACCTTGTTTTATTTGATTTGTTTTCTGCACTCTTTAGTTTCCTTATAAAACTAGTTATTTTAGTTATTTCAAAATAAAATTTGGGTTCGATTTGAAATCGATAGAATTCTAAATTTATTATTATTACTATAATTTTGTATTTTACAGTTGGTCTAAAAAAATTTATTCGATAATTTAAATTTGGAAAGGAACAAAAAAACATTTCAATTTGCATATTAATGTTTTTTAAGGTACTTAAATATGATGAAGCTATTCAATTAGGAGAAATACTATGACTATAGCCATTGGCAAGTCTTCCAAGGAATCTAAAGATTTGTTCGATAGTATGGATGACTGGTTAAGAAGAGACCGCTTTGTATTTGTGGGTTGGTCTGGTCTTTTGCTATTTCCGTGTGCTTATTTTGCTCTAGGCGGCTGGTTTACCGGTACAACTTTTGTTACTTCGTGGTATACTCACGGGTTGGCAAGTTCTTATCTTGAAGGTTGTAATTTTTTAACGGCTGCAGTTTCTACTCCTGCTAATAGTTTAGCACATTCTTTGCTTTTACTATGGGGTCCTGAAGCACAGGGCGATTTTACTCGTTGGTGTCAATTAGGTGGTCTTTGGACTTTTGTCGCCCTTCACGGTGCTTTCGGTCTAATTGGTTTTATGTTACGTCAATTTGAACTTGCTCGATCTGTTCAATTACGTCCTTATAATGCAATTGCCTTTTCTGGTCCAATTGCAGTTTTTGTTTCTGTATTCTTAATTTATCCTTTGGGACAATCGGGTTGGTTTTTTGCACCCAGTTTTGGTGTAGCAGCTATATTCCGATTCATTCTGTTCTTTCAAGGATTTCATAACTGGACTTTGAATCCTTTTCATATGATGGGAGTAGCTGGAGTTTTAGGGGCTGCTTTATTATGTGCCATTCACGGTGCTACAGTAGAAAATACGCTATTTGAAGATGGTGATGGTGCGAATACTTTTCGTGCTTTCAACCCAACTCAGTCTGAAGAAACTTATTCTATGGTTACTGCTAATCGATTCTGGTCCCAAATATTTGGTGTTGCTTTTTCCAATAAACGCTGGTTACACTTTTTCATGTTATTTGTGCCAGTTACTGGTTTATGGATGAGTGCTATTGGAGTTGTTGGATTAGCTTTAAATTTACGTGCATATGATTTTGTTTCTCAAGAAATTCGTGCAGCAGAAGATCCTGAATTCGAAACTTTCTACACTAAAAATATCCTTTTGAACGAAGGTATTCGTGCTTGGATGGCAGCTCAAGATCAGCCTCATGAAAATCTTGTATTCCCTGAGGAGGTTTTACCCCGTGGAAACGCTCTTTAATGGAACTTTATCTATAGCCGGTCGTGACCAAGAAACTACAGGTTTTGCTTGGTGGGCTGGCAATGCTCGACTTATCAATCTTTCGGGTAAATTGCTGGGTGCGCATGTTGCTCATGCTGGTTTGATTGTATTTTGGGCTGGAGCTATGAATTTATTTGAGGTGGCTCATTTTGTTCCGGAAAAACCTATGTATGAACAAGGGTTAATCTTATTACCCCATTTAGCGACTCTTGGGTGGGGTATAGGTCCTGGTGGAGAGGTTATTGATACTTTTCCCTATTTCGTTTCAGGTGTGCTTCACTTGATATCTTCAGCAGTTTTAGGTTTTGGAGGCGTTTATCATGCACTTATTGGACCTGAAACTTTAGAAGAATCTTTTCCATTTTTTGGATATGTGTGGAAGGATAAAAACAAAATGACTACTATTTTAGGTATTCATTTAATTCTACTAGGTGCGGGTGCGTTTTTACTAGTTTTAAAAGCTCTTTATTTTGGCGGTGTATATGATACATGGGCACCCGGAGGCGGGGATGTACGTAAAATAACCAACTTGACTCTAAGTCCAGGTGTTATTTTTGGTTATTTACTTAAATCACCTTTTGGTGGAGAAGGGTGGATCGTTAGTGTCGATAATTTGGAAGATATAATTGGCGGACATGTCTGGTTAGGTTCTATCTGTATTTTTGGTGGAATTTGGCATATTTTGACTAAACCCTTTGCCTGGGCTCGTCGTGCTTTTGTATGGTCTGGTGAAGCTTATCTTTCTTATAGTCTAGCAGCACTTTCTGTTTTCGGTTTTATCGCATGTTGTTTTGTTTGGTTTAACAATACAGCTTATCCTAGTGAGTTTTATGGTCCTACTGGTCCAGAAGCTTCGCAAGCCCAAGCATTTACCTTTTTAGTTAGAGATCAACGACTTGGAGCTAATATAGGTTCTGCCCAAGGACCTACGGGTTTAGGTAAATATCTTATGCGGTCTCCTACAGGGGAAATTATTTTTGGAGGCGAAACGATGCGTTTCTGGGATCTACGCGCTCCTTGGTTAGAGCCTTTGAGAGGCCCTAATGGTTTGGATTCAAGTAAGCTGAAAAAAGATATTCAACCTTGGCAAGAAAGACGTTCGGCAGAGTATATGACTCATGCTCCTCTAGGTTCCTTAAACTCCGTAGGTGGCGTAGCTACTGAAATTAATGCTGTTAACTATGTATCTCCACGAAGTTGGTTGTCCACTTCTCATTTTGTATTAGGATTCTTTTTTTTTGTAGGTCACTTATGGCATGCAGGACGAGCTCGTGCAGCTGCCGCTGGTTTTGAAAAAGGAATTGATCGTGATACTGAACCTGTTCTTTCCATGACACCTTTAAATTAGATTCGAAATTCTAGCGAGGTTTACAAAAATTGAGAGTTCTTGAACCTCTGACTTCCTCCCTCTAGCGAGGCTTTTTTCTCTAGCCTCGCTATACAATTGACTAAATGAATGGGAGATTTATTCAATTAAGATAAAGGAGAGAGAGGGATTCGAACCCTCGATAGTTTCAATATTTAACTATACCAGTTTTCAAGACTGGAGCTATAAACCACTCGGCCATCTCTCCCATACAATATATATTTTTTTTTTACTTCTAGATTTAGAGTATGTTAACAAAAAAATAGTTTTTTTGTTCTATTTGTTCTACAGTAAATAAAAATTTTAAACTTTATTCTATATTATACTAATAAACACTATTAAAAAGTATAATTAAATATAGTAAATGGTATATACGATTTAATTTCGATTTTTTATTGACTCTTTATAGATTCAATATTAACTTATTGTTATGGTATTGTTATGGTTATGATAACAAAAAAAAATAGAAATAATTATTAAATAAATTTTAATCAAATAAAAGGAATCCTTTTTTTTCGTGGTCCAAATAACTAACAATTCACACTCATGACTATTGCTTTTCAATTAACTGTTTTTGCATTAATAGCAATTTCACTACTTTTAGTAATCGGTGTACCTGTCGTACTGGCTTCTCCTGATGGATGGTCCAGTAATAAGAATATTGTATTTTCAGGTGCTTCATTATGGATTGCTTTGGTTTTTTTGGTTGGGATACTTAATTCCTTCCTGTCCTAATAGGGAAAACTGTTGAAAGTATTTTTCGTAGGAATAATAGTGAAAAACCCTTCCCCAGCTACTTTTTTATTTTATTCATAAAATAAAAAAGGTCTTTGTTGAACAAAAAAGAATGTATAATAATGACTAACTAGAGGGAAGGGTTTTTTTCTTCATAAAATTAATTTATTACAAAAAAAACTAAATTCAACAAATTAACAATTGGTATATATTGATTTAATCAACAGAGTTCTATACATTATCTATAGAATCGGGATAAATACTTAGTAAAGCGGGTATGGTTCAATGGTAAAATATCTCCTTGCCATGGAGAAGACGTGGGTTCGATTCCCGCTACCCGCCTAAGTATTTATCCTAATTTACACGTGGTTTTGGGCCTGAATCTAAAATGTATTTAGATATAGTTTGAATATTAATAAGATTCATTTTTTTAATGAAGTATCAACAAAAGGAAGCCCCCATCGTCTAGTGGCCTAGGACATCTCTCTTTCAAGGAGGCAACGGGGATTCGACTTCCCCTGGGGGTAGGGTATTAAAAATGCCCTTTGATTTTAAGTTAAGCTAGATTCTAAGTTTAGATAGAATTTATTCAGTTAGGAGTATTTACTTTTGTTTGGTTTCTCTATTAATATATATTAACGTTTTTTAAACGAACAAGGTGGTTTATTTTTGTGGTCTTTATTTTACCCACAATTTGTTTCTATAATAATATTCAACAAATTAGAACACCTCCTTTTTTACAAAATTATGTCAATTTTGTTTTGTTTTCGTGGTTCAAGTTTACATTGACACTGAGGATCCCGTAGCCTCTATACTAAATCAGACCTTTTAGCTTTGAAAATAGCAAAAATTCTGTATTTTTTTTGATTATTGACAAGTCTTTTTCTTTTTGTTATAATACATTTGAGATTGACATTTAGTATTGGTATTCGTGCTTTTCGATTTCTATATGTTTATCTATTTTGTCAATTTTTATTTTGGCTATTGACAAGTTTTTTCTTTTTGTTATGATTTATTTCGAGTGACCTTAAATAGGTTACCAAAATTTGTTTTTAATTTTTTTCTTTTACTCTTTCTCCTGTTCTCGGTGTTCATTTATTATTGGATAGGTTTTTTTAATATTATTCTTTATTTGATAAATAAAGGTAAATATTTTTTGTGGACTGTAACTCCATAATGAAACTAAGACCTCTAGACAAAAAACCTAAAAGTCTTTGGAGGGTTCTATTTTTTGATGATGACACTTACTAATGGCCACCAAATCCAAAATCAATTATTATATAATTGGTTATAGATATGCAATCTATATTGCAATCTATATAGTGGTTACTATATAATAAATTTGGTTATGAACAAAAATTCAGAATTGATTATTTTATTCTATTTTAGGTTCTTTACTTGCACTCTATAGATTGATTACTATATAATAAATCTAGAATAAATTAGTTATGAATTCAAAATTTAGAACTGGTTATTATGGCTTGGTGGTAACACCCATGGATTCCAAATCCATAGGTTAAGGGTACGACTTTTGGACTCAAAATCCATAGGTTGTTAGATAATTAGTTCTGGACTTAAAATCCATAATTAATTATTCTAGTTTAGGTTCTTTACTTGCACTCTATATATTGATTACTATATAATAAGTTATAATAAATTAGTTCTGGACTCAAAATTCAGAATTCTTTATTATAGTTTTGGTTCTTGACTTGCGCTATATAGATTGATTCCTCTATAATTGATTAGTTCTGAACTCAAAATTCAGAATTCGTTTGGTGGTAAAAGCTATGGACAATAAATCCTTAGGTTAAGGGTACGACTTCTGGACTCAAAATCCATAGGTTGCTAGCTAATTAGTTCTGGACTTAAAAATCAGAACTGGTTTTTGTTGGTTAGTATCTGATTAGTTCTTGACACAAAATCGAGAATGGGTTATTATAGTTTTGATTATGGATAATAAATTCATAGCTTGTTACTTTGGTGGTAACACTTAGGGACGATAAATCCATAAGTTAAAGGTACGACTTTTGGACAGGAAATCCAGAAATCAGTTGGTTTTAAAAATTTGGGGTTTCTATATGTAATAATTATTACATATAGTTAATTAGTAGTTAATTAGTAGTTAATTAGTTCTTGACACAAAATCAAGAACTGATTATTATATATATGATTACTAATAGTTCTAGTTAATTAGTTCTTGACACAAAATCAAGAACTAATTATTATATATATAACTAATAGTTAATTAGTTCTTGACACAAAATCAAGAACTGATTATTATATATATGATTACTAATAGTTCTAGTTAATTAGTTCTTGACACAAAATCAAGAATTAATTAATATATAAGTGATTTAATTAGTTCTTGACACAAAATCAAGAACTAATTATTATATATATAACTAATAGTTAATTAGCTCTTGACACAAAATCAAGAACTAATTATTATATATATAACTAATAGTTAATTAGCTCTTGACACAAAATCAAGAACTAATTATTATATATATAACTAATAGTTAATTAGTTTCTGGACAAAAAATCTAGAAATTGCTTATTAATTTGGTGGTTGAATTTTAGACTTGCAATATATAGATTATTTACTATAATAAATTAGTACTGAACTCAAAATTCAGAATTGATTTGGTGGCTTGGTGGTAAGACCTATGTACTCGAAATCCATAGGTTAAAGGTACGATTTCTGGACAGGAAATCCATAATGAAGACCAGAATAATAGACGAGAAATCTATTACAAAAAATAATTGCTTTCAATTCCTAATCGATTTGATGGTAAGACCTATGGACATAAAATCCATAGGTTGATGGTATTTATGAATTTTGATAAGAACACCTATGAACGTTGATAAGATCCCCTATTAACTTTGATGAAAAAGCCTCCGTACTTTAAATTCAAAGGTTGGTTCGCTTGACGGTAGCTATGGACATAAAATCCATAGCTTGATGGTAGCTCTGGACATAAAATCCAGAGCTTTACGGTAGCTCTGGACATAAAATCCAGAGCTTTACGGTAGTTATGGACAAAAAATCCATAGCTGGGGGAAACGATCTCTGGACAAAAAATCCATAGATTGGGGATACGATCTCTAGACAAAAAATCTATAGATCGAAGCTTATACCTGTGGACCCCAAATCCATAGGTTGACAGTAGCTCTGGACAATAAATCCATAGCTTGCTGGTAAGACCTATGGACATGAAATCCATAGGTTGATGATTAGCTATGGACATAAAATCCATAGCTAGGGGAAACGATCTCTGGACTAAAAATCCATAGATTGCCGGATACGATCTATGAACGTTGATAAGAACACGTATGGTTATGGACAATAAATCCATAAGTTGATAGTAAGATATATGGACAATAAATCCATAATTTAGGGGGTAGATTGAGGAACTTTCATTTTAAGTTCGGCAATTGCAGTGTAGATCTATGGATGCTAAATCCATAAATCGAGGGGCGGGTCTAATGGACCCTAAATCCATAGATCCGGGGGTCTTACTATCTATGACTATCTATGAACGTTGATAAGAACACTTATGGTTATGGACAATAAATCCATAATTCGGGTTTAGCTATGGACAATAAATCTATAGTTTTGGGTTAGCTATGGACAATAAATCCATAGTTTTGGATTAGCTATGGACAATAAATCCATAGTTTTTGGTCGGCTATGGACAATAAATCCATAGCCTGGGGTTAGCAATGGACAAAAAATCCATCGCTTGCGGATACAATCTCTGGACATAAAATCCATAGATTGATGGTAAAAGCTATAGACAAGAAATCTATAGCTTGGTGGTAAAAGCTATAGACAAGAAATCTATAGCTTGGTGGTAAAAGCTATAGACAAGAAATCTATAGCTTGGTGGTAAAAGCTATAGACAAGAAATCTATAGCTTGACGTACGAATTATGGACAAGAAATCCATAAATTGATCAGAAAATCTCTGGACGTTAAATCCATAGATTGATCATAACATGTATGGACCTGAAATCCATATATGTTAACGTACGATCATATCATCAACCTTTTATGGACAAGAAATCCATAAATTGTTGGTAAGACCTATGGACATGAAATCCATAGGTTGACGGTAGCTATGGACAAGAAATCCATAGCTTGCTGGTAAGACCTATGGACATGAAATCCATAGGTTGATGATTAGCTATGGACAATAAATCCATAGCTTGCTGGTAAGACCTATGGACATGAAATCCATAGGTTGATGATTAGCTATGGACATGAAATCCATAGCTAGGGGAAACGATCTCTGGACAATAAATCCATAGATCGCTTACAAGACCTATGGACATGAAATCCATAGGTTGACAGTAGCTCTGGACAATAAATCCATAGCTTGTTGGTACGATCTCTGGACAAAAAATCCATAGATCGCTGGGTTTAGGGTGGTAAGATCTATGGACTGTAAATCCATAGATTGGAGTTAATGATAGAATTATGGACAAGAAATCTATAAGTCTTGCGGTGGTACGAGCTATGAACGTTGATAAGAACACTTTTGGTTATGGACAATAAATCCATAATGTGCTAGTAGTTGTGGACATGAAATCTATAGCTCTATAGCTTGTTGGTATAACCTATGGACAATAAATCCATAGGTTGAGAGTAGATCTATGGACTTGAAATCCATAGATCGTTTTTTATATAAAAATTTAATTAACTCTGGACTCAAAATTCAGAATATTTTAATTTTATATAAAAAACTTAATTAATTCTGGACTTTAAATCCAAAATTAATTCTTATATAATAAATTGGTTATGAACAAGAAATTCAGAATTGTTTATTATATACTTGGTTCTGGACTTGCAAGCAATAGATTAATTCTTATAGAGTTGGTGATAACACAATACTTTTGGACTTGAAATCCAAAAGTTGAAGGTAGCTATGGACTTGAAATCCATAGGTTTAGTTGATGGTAGAATTATGGACAAGAAATCCATAGATTGCAGTTTGAAGCTATTAGTTTTTTGGACTTGAAAATATCCTTTATGGACTTAAAATCCATAAAAAAAAACGCATATACGCGTAATGGCCGAGACTTCCATTTTGTAAGTTAAAGATACGACTTGTGGACTTAAAATTCATAAATTGGTGGTACAATTTTTAGACTCGAAATCCAAAAATTAAAGCTATCTCTTAGTTTTGGACATGAAATCCAGAAGCGAGCTGATTCTATGATTTTGGACTGGAAATTGATAGGTTGGTAGTACGAGTTATGGACAATAAATCCAAAGTTGATCATAACATTTATGGACTGGAAATCCATAGGTTGACGATAGAACTTATGGACTCTAAATCCATAAGTTCTATATTTTTGGTATTCGAGATAGAGTTTTGGACAATAAATCTAAAAATTATTTGAATTTACCTCCTATGGACTCTAAATCCATATTGAAGATAATAGGTAATATGAATAGACAAGAAATCTATTATTAAAAGTTCTGGACCCTCAATCCATATTGAAGACAATAATAGATAGAAAATCTATTACTTAAAGCAAAAGTTATGGAATGGTAAAAAATCGAACTCAATTTTAATCAATGTTTGTTTCTATTAAAAACAAAAAAAGGGTGACTTATTTTATATTTTAGGGCCAAATAATAAATAGAACAAATTTTGGCCCTACTGGAATTTATTTTATTTCTATTTAATTTATTTGGGGTCGATGCTCGAGTGGTTAAAGGGGACGGATTGTAAATCCGCTGGCGGCGCCTACGCTGGTTCAAATCCAGCTCGACCCATTTTTGTTTTTTTTACTTTTTTTTACTTTTTTTTACTTTTTAGTAAAGTAAAAATATCGGGATTGACGGGTCTCGAACCCGCAACTTCCGCCTTGACAGGGCGGTGCTCTAACCAATTGAACTACAATCCCAGTATTTTAAAATATACTGAAAAAAAGTGCTTGTGTCAATTTTTAGTGTTTACCAAATTTTGTTTTCTTTAAATCCGTGGGACTGTTGTGAATGGCATCAATTCAATGTATAATATAATCTTGGTAGAGTAGAAGGTAACAAAAAAAATGAAATTTTGACAAGATTTTTTGGGTGTGATAAGAAAAAAAATCAATAGAAGAGTAAATTATGGAAGTTAATATCCTTGCATTTATTGCTACTGCGCTTTTTGTACTGATTCCTACTGCATTTTTAATTATTTTATATGTACAAACAACTGCTCAAAGCACTTTGGATTAATTAATCTTGGTTCAAAAAAAAAAAAAGATTAAAATTTATTTGGAATAATCTTTGCCTAATCCTAATGTAGCACATAGTTTTTTTTAGGGGTTCCTTTTTTTTTTAGATCTATCCTAATACTATGACTTTTTCTTTTCAGCAATTGGCTTAGTCTTAGTTTGTGAAGGAATATTCAATTTTCGGAGTTGGCTTTTAGATCGCGTACTTTTATTATTCCAACTACTTTTGAGTGGAACCACAATTTTTTTTTTTACAAAAAAAGTGAAATTGAGGTTGAGGTGGACATTTGATCAGATTTGCTGTGAAGTAAATTCTACGAAAAAACCTTTTTCATATGAAAAAGGAAAGCATGAAAGAAATAGAAGCTAATTGAGCAAAAAAAATTAAAAATTATTTTAATCTATTTGATTTTTTTTTGCTCAATTAGCTTTTGTTTCTTAAAAAATTCCTATTTTTCTAATAGGTTATAATAGGACCAATCGTATTTAGCAAATAAATCTTTTTCCTTTTTTATCAAAGCCCACTACGTCCCCATACAACAAGTGAAATTGAAAATGTAAAAACAACCATCAGGCCGGCCCAGGCAATACTAACTATATCTATATCCATAATTTTATTATTAATATTATGTACAATACATTATAAATACATATGCAACCTATCTATCCGAAGTAAATTTTTTTTTTTTTAGATGTACTTCTTGTGAATTTAAAATTTTAATGATTACTTTATAATAATCAAAATTTTATAGAATAGGAAGATTTTTTGTTTTATTATAGAGATCTAGTATATCTTGATTTTTTAAGAATGTTACTTATAGAAATGCATACAATTTTGTTTCCTTGTGACATTTAAACATAAGAATCTCATTAAACTATACTGGGTTGCCTATTAATAATAAATGAAGTTACTTTAAATGTGGCAGGCTATAGTAAGAGATAGAGCATCTCATGATGTATCTAAATTTGTCATAATAGTCAACCCAGGAAACATCGCTTGTTCTTTAAGGCGACACCCAGATTTGAACTGGGGATTCAAGGATTTGCAATCCTTCGTCTTACCACTTGACTATATCGCCTTTTCCTAGTTAAATAATACAAAGGGACACTAAGCATAGAAATAAAATAAATTTAAAAACTAAGAAATTGTTTTAATTATAATATCTATATTAAGTATCAACAAGTGTTTATCAAGAAAAGATCTTTTTTTGTACTCTTTTGAATACTTATTGTGTCTGTAGTTTTTTCATTCTCTACTAGTTTGAGTTCAATCCTTAGTTCTATTTTCACCTTTTTTTTTGACTTTCCTTTTTTGATATAAAGGCTACAAATTCATAGAATTCGCATACAAGGCGCTTTTTTAATCATATAAAGACTCAAAATTATTTATTGAGAACCAACTGTACTGTTGATTTATTATGAAAAGAAAAAGAGAATAAATAGTTATGATAATCCATCAGAAAAAAAAAAAAATAAAATGTCGAAGGGAAAAAAACAAGGTACTTTTGTACCACCAGAATTTGGAAGAATCCAATCAGAAGAATTTTTACGTCTTATTGATCAAGGAATCATTGAGGAACTTGTTAGTTTTCCAAAAATTGAAGATGAAGAAAAGGAGTGTGAATTTTGTTTATTTGGAGAGGAATATAGATTAGCAGAATCGATAGTTCAAGAACAAAATGCTATCTATGAATGTTTGACATACTCTTCTGATTTATATGTACTAGCTCAATTAACTAATAAGAAAAATAGGACAATAAAAAGACAAGTTGTATTGTTAGGTAGTCTTCCATTAATGACTTCTCAAGGATTTTTTATCATAAACGGGGTTTCTCGAGTAGTTATTAGTCAAATTCTAAGAAGTCCCGGTATTTATTATAGTCGTGAATTGGATCATAACGGATTTCCTCTATACACGGGAACTATAATTTCAAATTTGGGAGGTAGATTAAAATTAGAATTGGATAGAAAAGCAAGGATATGGGTTCGTGTTAGTAAAAAACGAAAAGTATCTATTTTCATTTTATTATTAGCTATCGGATTTAAACCCCGAGAAATTTTCACTAAGTTTAATTATCCAGAAATTCTTCTAAAATTTTTTAAGAGACAAGTGCAAGATATTCATTCAGTAGAAGATGCTTTAGTAGAGCTTTATAAGAACCTTTATTCTATAACCGGGGATGTCGTATTTTCAGAATTGATTTATAATGATTTACAGAACAAATTTTTTCGACAACGTTTTGAATTGGGACAATTAGGTCGACGAAATTTTAATAGAAAGCTTGAGCTCGACGTACCTAAAAATGAATATTTCTTATTACCACAAGATATATTAGCAGCTATAGATCATTTAATAAAGGCAAATTATAGAATAGGAACACTTGATGATATTGATCATTTAAAAAATCGACGTGTCCGATCCGTAGCAGATTTATTACAAGATCAGTTGAGGTTATCTCTGGAACGTTTAGAATTATTAATACGACAAACAATGCAAGACGCAACCAAGCAGAAACATTTTTTAACTCCAGAAAAATTGGTAACATCAACACCCTTTATAACTACATTTAAAGAATTTTTTGGTTCACACCCTTTATCTCAATTTATGGATCAAACTAATCCATTATCAGAAGTAGTTCATAAACGAAAAGTCAGCGCTTTAGGTCCGGGTGGTTTGACGAAACGAACAGCGAGTTTTCGGGTGCGAGATATTCATCCAAGTCACTATGGAAGACTTTGTCCCATAGAAACATCTGAAGGTTTGAATGCGGGGCTTATCTCATCCTTGGGTATTTACGCGCAATTAAAAAAGTATGGATCTCTAGAAAGCCCTTTTTACAAAATATCTAACATCTCCGACGAGGAACAGATAGTTCAATTATCTCCGAACGAAGATGAACGTTATAGAATAGCTACTGGTAGCTTTTTAGCGGCAAATTGGGGAGCACAAGAAGAACAGTTTACTTCGGCTCGATATCAACAAGAATTTCTAACAATCCCTTGGTCACAAGTTAATTTTCGTAGTTTTTTTCCTTTACAATTTTTTTCTGTTGGAACATCGTTAATTCCTTTCCTCGAACATAATGATGCTAATCGGGCATTGATGGGCTCCAATATGCAGCGCCAAGCAGTTCCTCTTTCCAAAGCAGAGAAATGTATTGTCGGCACTGGTCTCGAAGGTCAAATAGCATTGGATTCCGGTAGTTGTGTTATATCAGAAAGGGAAGGAAAATTAATATATATCGACGGTCAAAGAATAACTCTATTTGTTGATGAAGAAACTAGTATAAATAAAAATTTATTGAGCTATGAACGATCCAATAATAATACCTGCATAAATCAGACACCTCTTGTCTGTAAGGATAAATTTCTTAGGCAAGGGCAAATAATAGCAGACGGAGCATCAACAGTAGGGGGAGAACTTGCGCTCGGAAAGAATATATTAGTTGCTTATATGCCTTGGGAAGGTTACAATTTTGAAGATGCTACATTGATTAGTGAACGATTGATTTATGAGGATATATTTACATCCTTTCATATCGAGAGACATGAAATTAATGTTTCTTTTACGGGTGAAGGGCCTGAGAAACTTACCCGGGAAATACCTCACTTAAATAATCATATACTTCGTCATTTAGATGAGAATGGGCTTGTAAAATTGGGATCTTGGGTTGAGGCGGGGGATGTTTTGGTTGGAAAACTGACACCCCTCGACTATTTGGATACCTTAGGTGCACCCGAAGGAAAATTATTACAAGCTATTTTTGGTACTGACGTAACTAATGCTAGAGAAACTTGTTTGAAAGTACCTGTAGGTTTTAAGGGGCGGGTTATTGATATAAAGTGGGTCTTTCACGAGGAGGATTTGGTTAATTTTGAAGATACAATTCATATATTTATTTTACAAAAACGTAAAATACAAGTTGGTGATAAAGTAGCTGGGAGACATGGTAATAAGGGTATTATATCAAAAATATTACCTAGACAAGATATGCCTTATCTACAGGATGGCACACCGGTTGATATGATATTAAGTCCATTGGGAGTACCTTCTCGAATGAATGTAGGACAAATTTTTGAATGTTTACTTGGATTAGCTGGAAATTTTCTGAATAAACATTATAGAATAATACCGTTTGACGAAAGATATGAACGTGAGGCTTCGAGAAAACTTGTGTTTTCTGAGCTTTACGACGCTAGTAAGCAAACATCAAATCCGTGGTTATTTGAGCCTGATCATCCCGGAAAAAGCCTATTATTGGATGGACGTACAGGGGATAGTTTTACTCAAACTGTGACAGTTGGAAAAGCTTACATGATGAAATTAATTCATCAAGTTGATGATAAAATTCATGCACGTTCCAGTGGACCGTATGCACTTGTAACCCAACAACCTGTCAGAGGTAAGGCTAGACAAGGTGGACAACGTGTGGGTGAAATGGAAGTTTGGGCCCTTGAAGGTTTTGGTGTTGCTTATATCTTACAAGAAATGCTGACGACGAAATCCGATCATATTCAAGCCCGTTATGAAGTACTTGGTGCTATTATAACTGGAAAACCCATACCCAAACCTAATAATTCAGTACCTGAGTCTTTCCGATTATTAGTTCGAGAATTGAGATGTTTAGCATTAAACCTAACCTACGATATTATTCATAACAAAGATTTGGGTAAAGAATTTTTGGATATTTAGAAAGAAATTAAAAATAGGTAAGGATTCAAGTATTATGATTAAGAAAACAAGTCATCAACAATTGAGGATAGAATTGTCTTCTCCCGAACAAATTCGTGCTTGGGCTGAACGAAAACTACCCACCGGGGAGATTGTTGGACAAGTAACTCAACCGCATACTTTACATTATAAAACTTATAGACCAGAAAAAGATGGATTGTTTTGTGAAAGAATTTTCGGACCTATCAAGAGTGGAGTCTGTGCTTGCGGCAAATACAAAGGAATTGATAATCAAGACGAAGAGGCGAGATTTTGCAAACACTGCGGAGTGGAATTTACTCAATCAAAAGTGCGAAGATCTCGAATGGGATACATCAAAATGGGTTGTGCCGTAACTCATGTCTGGTATTTGAAGCGACTTCCGAGTTATATTGCGAATATTCTATCCAAACCTCTAAAGGAATTAGAAAAACTAGTTTATTGCGATGTGTGACTTGATTATATGATTTTATTTTAACAAGTTTAATAACTGTTATCTCTTCCAGTTCAAAAGGGATGTTTTCAATTTTGACGTGTTACTTTTTTAGAAGTAATGTGAAACTCAAAGCTTCAATTCTATATTCCAGGGTTACTTAAAATTGAAAAACACTAATAAGACTTCGTAAAGTAGAAACTTATTACATAATTGATGATTATCAAATGGGGTTTGATAAAATTCAATTATTCATTTGAATCGAAGGATTTTAGGAGGATATGGAGATAAAATTTATTCATCGCACATATGTTTTGAATAGGATATGAACCATCGAAGTAAAGTAATAACCTAAAGAAAAAAAAAAAGAATAACATCATAAACAAGCAAAATCCCTTCTTTTGATACACATGCATCTATTGTGATAATAATATTTATTATTCAAAGGGAATAAGATTATTCAAGAATGATAACAATATGGAATTCGTAGGAATATATAGGCAACTAAAAAATTATTTAATCAGAATCATAACTTGAATAAAAAGTAACTTTGCTATATCACGCTAAAAAGAAAGGTTATTTGAGCCGGATGAGATTAAAATCTCATGTCCGATTCTTGAGGGGGATCTAAAAAAGACCCATCCCAATCTTTTTGTTTATAGGCCTGGATATAAAAAACCGACTTTGTTACGATTACGAGGTTTGTTTGAATATGATCATTCTGATTCAAAGAAGGAGTCGTGGAGATCTGTTCTACCTTACTTTTTTTCTACTGCAGGACTCAGAGAATTTCAAGATCGGGAAGTATCTACTGGAGGAGATGCTGTACAAAAACAATTGGCAAGCTTGGATTTACAAGATGCTATTGATGAAGCATATTTTGAATGGCAGTACTTATCACAACAAGATCCGACTGGAAATGAATGGGAAGATCAAAATATTCAGAGACGGAAAGATTATCTGGTTAGGCGTATAAAATTGGCCGGATATTTTATTAAAACTGGTATCAAACCGGAATGGATGGTGCTTAATTTTTTACCAGTTCTTCCTCCTGAATTAAGACCTATGTTTCAATTAGTCGGAGGTGAATTAGTGACATCTGATTTGAATGAACTTTATCGTAAAATTCTTTATCGAAATAATATGCTCATTGAATTTCTTGTTAAGAATGAATATACACCAGAAGGATTAATAATTTGCCAAAAAAGATTAGTTCAAGAAGCTGTAGATTCACTTCTCGATAATGGAATACGCGGACAACCAACGAAAGATAGTCATAATAGACCATACAAATCATTTTCGGATTTACTTGAAGGTAAAGAAGGTAGATTTCGGGAAAATTTATTAGGAAAAAGGGTCGATTATTCCGGTCGTTCCGTTATTGTTGTAGGTCCATCTCTTTCATTACATCAATGTGGATTACCTCGAGAAATTGCATTAGAACTTTTTCAACCGTTTATAATTCGTGGATTAATTGGACGCTATTTCGCTCGCAATCTGCGAGCTGCTAAGGATATAATTCGAAATAAAGAACCTGTTATATGGAAAATTCTTTGGGAAGTTATGAAAGGACATCCGGTCCTTTTAAATAGAGCTCCTACATTACACAGGTTAGGTGTACAAGCATTTCAACCAATTTTAATGGATGGTCGTGCCATTCGTTTACACCCTTTAGTTTGTGCCGGATTTAATGCAGATTTTGATGGGGATCAAATGGCTGTTCATATACCTTTATCCTTAGAAGCTCAAACCGAAGCTCGTTTTCTCATGCTTTCTAATACAAATTTAGTATCCCCGGCCACTGGTGATCCTATTGCAATTCCCACACAAGATATGCTTTTGGGACTTTATGTATTAACACTTGAAGATTATAGAGGGATTTATAACAAAAAGCTTTATTCGTTCCACCAGAATAATTCTAGATTGTTTAAGCTACCGTATTTTACTAATTATGATGGTGTACTTAAAGCTAACGAGTGTGGACAAATTAATTTGCATAGTTCGTTGTGGATTCGATGGAATTTTTCTTTAGGTATAATCAATTTAATAAATCGAGAATTTCCTGTTGAGATTCAATATGACTCATCTGGAATATCTATTCACGTTTATGATACTTATCAGATTAGACGAAATAGAAAGAAGGAGATACTCAGTACATACGTTCTTACAACAACTGGTCGTATTTTGTTTAATCAGCAAATAGAAGAAGCTTTGCAAGGATCTTTGAAGGTTTCTCCATATCGAGAAAAATCAAGACCAGTCATACCAGTTTGATCAATTTTTTTTTTTTCCATCAACTAGAAAAGGATGTTCTAGTTGATGGAAGCAATTAAAGAAACGTTTGACATATCTAATGAATCGTTTAAAATTACCACTTAATTTATTAATTTTTTTTATAGGTTTGAGGGTCCAATAATGGCAGATCAAGCAAAATTACCTTTTTATAACAGACTTGTAGATAAAACTGTCATAAAACACATAATAAGCAGATTAATAGCTTACTTTGGAGTTACATATACAACAAATGTTCTAGATCAATTAAAAACTTTAGGTTTTCAACAAGCTACCAAAGCTTCTATTTCATTAGGAATTGATGATTTAGTATCTTCGCCTTCTAAAACATGGCTGATACGCGATGCGGAACAACAAGGTTCTATTTCCGAACAAAGTTATCAAGCTGGAGGTATAAATGCCGTAGAACGATTACGTCAATTGATTGAGACCTGGTATGCTACTAGTGAATATTTGAAACGGGAAATGAACCCTAACTTTAATATTAGTGATCCTTCAAATCCAGTTCATATGATGTCTTTTTCAGGAGCTCGCGGAAGTATATCCCAGATTCATCAATTGGTGGGTATGCGGGGATTGATGTCTGATCCCCAAGGCCAAATTATTGACCTGCCTATCCAAAGTAATTTTCGAGAAGGGCTTTCTCTTTCAGAATATATAATTTCTTGTTATGGTGCTCGGAAGGGTGTTGTGGATACTGCGGTACGCACAGCAGATGCTGGATATCTTACACGTCGACTTGTTGAAGTGGTTCAACATATTGTTGTGCGTAAGAAAGATTGTAAAACGTTTAAAGGGATTTCTTTCAGTTCTTCACAAAATGATGATCAATCTATACGAACTATATCTCATCAAAGACTAATTGGACGTGTATTAGCAGAAAGTGTCTATTGGGATCAACGATGTATTGCTATACGAAATCAGGATATAAGTAATGAACTTGCTATAAAATTAGTACTAATTCCAAGTCAACCTCTTTCGATTCGGTCCCCTTTAGTGTGCAAAGGTTTTGCTTGGGTTTGTCAATTATGTTACGGATGGAGTCTTCATCAGCATGATTTGGTTGAATTAAGTGAAGCGGTAGGTATTATTGCCGGACAATCAATTGGAGAACCAGGAACTCAATTAACGTTAAGAACTTTTCATACTGGAGGGGTTTTTACGGGAGATATTGCAGAACATATAAGAACTCCAATTAGCGGTATTATTAATTTCAATCCGAATTCGATTTCTCCAACTCGTACAAGACATGGATATCCTGCTTGGATCTGTGAGGAAAGTTTACCGGTTCGCGTTGAAAATACAAATGAAACACATGATTTACTTATTCCCTCTGAAAGTCTTATTCTTATTCAAAATAACCACTACATCGAAGCCAAACAGATTATTGCAGAAGTACGTACTGCTAACCCTCCTATTAAGGAAACGGTTGAAAAAAATGTTTATTCCAACCTTACCGGTGAACTGCATTGGAGTACAATTGTATGTCACTTGCCCGAACAAAAGAAAAGCACTATTCATACTGTGCTTAAAACAGGTCATTTATGGATTTTATCCGGAATTATTCATGAATTTAATAAAAAACCTTTCTATTTCTATAAAGATATGGATAGAATTGATTATAAAAAAAAGCTTACTGGATCTGTTTTATTAGTAAATCCCCTAGAAAGTAGGGATGACTTTAAATTAGCGAAAAAGGGTCTTTTTGATAAAGATGAGCAAGATTGTACTTCTTCTATCATAGATTCTAAATTGACTAAACGATTGTCAAATTTTTCAGATTCTATCATCATTATCTCCAAGTCCAAAATCAAATATAATAAAAGAACAAAAGAAATTTTCTTATTGGTTGAACGAAAAAAAGCTTGTGATAACAAAGTTTTTTATGCTTCTTTTGTTCTTGGAATACCTAAGAATCACGTATTGAAACATGACGAAATCTTTGCTGTTTTTGATAATCCTGAATATCAGACTAATGTTTCAGGAATAATTCGATATGGTACTGTAAAGGTTAATTCCGTCGCAGCTCAAAATAATATTATAAATAATAAAACAAGTAGAATTTGGGAAAAAAAATATGAAATTTTCCGAGGAGGTACTTTTTTCTTAATTCCTGAAGAACGATATATTGTATATAATTCTTCGTCTATTTTAATTTCAAACAACAGTATTATTTATGAAAATACACAGATTACGCCCACTATTACTAGTCGTATCGGCGGATTAGTACAAATAAAAAAAATAAAAGATACATACGAAATACGAATCTTGCCTGGAACTCTTTATTATTTGAAGAACATTCGTAATGTATATAAAAAAAATAATGCATTGGTACCACCTCATAGATTCATATTCGATAACGTTCAATTCAATACATGGACTTATTTACAATGGGTTACGCCTATTAAGAAAAAAGGTTTTATTTTTATTAGACCCGTATTCGAATATGTTATATCAAATGATTTTTATGCAAGGATTCCGGTTTCGAGTTTGTTTAATAAACAAGATTTAGTTAATTTTCGAATCACTCAATACCTCTTATATAGGGATGGTGAGAGAGTTATATCGCGTCGTAATAGAAATATTCAATTGGTTCAAACTTGTTTAATTCCCAATTGGAAAAATAAAGCGCTTAAAAAAATCATACATATTTCTCTTCTGAAACTAGCAATTAAAAAAACTTGTAGGTGTTTCTTACAAATAAGTTTAACGGAACCTAATGCTTCTTTTTTTGTAGAAAACACTAGTAATAATTTAGCAAAATTTTTTGGCAAGAAACCCCCTTCCAATGCTATGTTGTTTTATTCCAAGAATCAATTATGGATCAAAAAGCACGGTACTATTCGACTAGTATCAGATGAAAAGAAAAGCATTGTTATGTTATCAACTTCAGATTTTTACCGGAATCTTTTATTTCCAGATTCAGAAAAGTTAACTTCAAAGGGTTGGAGTAGTAAGGAGTCTCGAATCAAAGGTGCGTTAAAAAATCAATATTTGTCAAATGAATTGGAAAAAGCTTTCACAGAGAATTCAAACTTATTTTCTCGAGATTTCAAAAATAAACAAAACCACCCGGTACTCTTTTTTAGTAAAAGTTTGAGTTCAGAAACCCAGCCTTTTCGAGGTTTTTTGGGTAACTTACATCAATTACAAGGTTTTTTTATTCCAAAGTTAAAACATTGGATAGGTAAAAAGAGTTTTTCAAACAATTTAAAAAAAAGCGGTCTGAAAGATACTTATGATATCTCTTACCAATTTTTATCAGATGAGATCGGATTTTCATATCATTATTATTCGATATATCATGGAAAAGTAAAAATAGTTTCTATATTCTCATCAAATTGGTATAAAGATGAGAAAGTAGATTCCGTATTATATAAGCTCGGACAGTTTGTGTTCAAAGATGTTTGTTTATTTGCAGAGAAAAGATCTTCTCAATCTGGTCAAATGATAGCTATTGACAAAAATTCTTTTATTTCTCGATTGTCCGAACCATATTTGGTTAGTGAAGGAACAATTGTTCATAAAAATTATGGCGCTATTTTTCGGGAGGGAGATACATTAATAACACTTACATATGAAAGATTGAAGTCTTCCGATATTATTCAAGGTCTACCAAAAGTGGAACAATTATTAGAAGCTCGTTCACCCAATTCAATTTCAATTAATTTGGAAAGAGGTTTTTTAGGTTGGAAGAGAAGTATCGACAAATTAATTGGATATATCGGAAACCATTATATTAGTACCCAGTTGAGTCTTCAAGAAAGTGGAACGAATATAGTAGATCAAATTCAGAGAGTTTATCGGTCTCAAGGTGTACAAATAGCGGATAAGCATATTGAGATTATCGTTCGCCAAATGACTTCCAAAGTTCTAATCCTGGAGGGTGAATTGTGCAATATTTTTTTACCCGGAGAGTTAATTGAATTACCACGGATTCAAAGAATGAATCGTATTTCAGAGCAATTCATTGTGTATAAACCCATTATTTTGGGAATAACAAAAGCATCTCTGAATACTACAAGTTTCTTAGCAGAAGCTAGTTTTCAAGAAACCACACGAGTTTTAGCTAAAGCTGCTATTCGAGGTCGGGTTGATTGGTTAAAAGGATTGAAAGAAAATGTAATTGTTGGAAGAATAATTCCGGCTGGTACTGGAAGTTCGGAATTTAGACATAAAAACCAAAAGGTTTCATCAGAACATAAAAAATTAAGTTTGGTAGACAAAAAGAAAAGTAAAAAAAAAAAAGTAAAAAAAAATGCAACGAAAAACTTGGAACATTGATCTAGAAGAAATGATGAAAGCGGGGGTTCATTTTGGTCATCAGGTACAGAAATGGAATCCTAAAATGGCACCTTATATCTTCACAGAACAGAAAGGTGTTCATATTTTAAATCTAACTCAAACTGCTCGTTTTTTATCGGAAGCTTGTGATTTATTGTTTAATGCAGCAAATGAAGGAAAACAGTTTATGGTAGTAGGTACGGACCACCAGGTGTCTGATTTGGTAAAATTAGCAGCTTCCAAAGCTAGATGCCATTATGTAAATCAAAAATGGCTTGGTGGCATGTTAACCAATTGGTCTACTATTGAAACACGCCTCCAAGAATTTGAAGAGTTGGAAAAGAAACAGAATTTGGGCGGACTTCGTCGATTTCCAAAAAGAGAAACTGCAGTAGCTAAAAAACAATTATCTTCATTACAAAAATATTTAGGTGGAATTAAATATATGACAACTCTACCTGATATTGTGATTATTGTTAATCAACATAAGGAATTAACTGCTATTAAAGAATGTAGGATTTTGGGAATTCCAACAATCTGTATTGTTGATACAGATTGTAATCCAGATCTTGTTGATATTCCGATTCCAGCTAATGATGACGCGCGATCTTCAGTTCGCTGGATACTTCATGAATTAGCATCTGCAATTCGTGAAGGTCGGCCTAATGAGATTACCTCCTAAAAAAATTATTAATATTCAATTTACTTTTTGTAGGTTCCGAACTAAGGGATAATTCAATTAAAAAATATTCTAATTTTAGTATTTTTGATAAATCTTAGTTTCATTATAGATAAGTTAACTTACAAGTTTTTATTTAATGTGTACTTGTTTCATTGATATATATCATTTAATAAATGATGATGCTGCGTGATTAGTTACTTACTAACTAAGTATTCTATTTTGAAGAAAAAAAAAAAAAAATAGAAACTCATGGATAACCTTGCCAAAATTTGAGTCTAAAGTATGGAAATATTAGAAAAAAATGAAACTATTTTTGGATCTTGATTCTATGCCTCACTCGTAAAAATAATGAGACAAATAGAAAACGTATTACAAGCAATTTTTTTTTTGTTAGCATCATTTTTAATTTTTTTCATCGGAATGAATCGATAAGAAAAGGGGATCTATGAATATTCAACAATTAACCGCAACTACGATGAATGATTTATATCAAATAGCAGGTGTGGAAGTGGGTCAACATTACTATTGGGAAGTAGGTACTTTCCAAGTTCATGCACAGGTTTTAATAACGTCTTGGGTAGTTATGGGTATATTGCTTGGTTTTTCGCTTGTGTCTACTCGTAATTTACAAACAATCCCTACGGGTAGTCAAAATTTCATAGAATATGTTTTGGAATTCATTCGAGACTTAACTCGAACGCAGATAGGGGAAGAAGAATATCGTCCTTGGGTTCCTTTTATTGGTACATTATTTCTTTTTATTTTTGTTTCTAATTGGTCGGGTGCTCTTATTCCGTGGAAAATTATTCAATTACCTCACGGCGAATTAGCTGCACCAACAAATGATATCAATACTACTGTTGCTTTAGCTTTACTGACCTCCATAGCATATTTCTATGCAGGTTTGCAAAAGAGAGGTATAAGTTATTTTGGTAAATATATTCAGCCAACTCCAATACTGTTACCAATCAATATTCTCGAAGATTTTACCAAACCCTTATCATTAAGTTTTCGACTTTTTGGAAATATACTAGCTGACGAATTGGTAGTTGCAGTTTTAATCTCATTGGTACCTCTAGTAGTTCCAATACCTATGATGTTTTTAGGATTATTCACAAGTGGTATCCAAGCTTTAATTTTTGCAACTTTGGCTGCAGCTTATATTGGAGAATCTATGGAAGGTCATCATTAATTTCTTATTTTTGTCGTTATTTTTACATAATAAAAAAGAAAATTCAAGTAAATAGTAATATACGTAGTTTTTTCAGAATGATCAGAAGTTAATAAATGAGTTTTCAATTTTGAATGAATTCATTATAATCAATCTACAGTACTTTCTTCAATATATATTACTTACATAAAAGAGTTCTTTTATTTTTATTCTTTGGGGGAATAACTTTTAAAGAAAAAGAAATATTGTTAACTAGTAGAAAGCATTTTGGCTACGTCCAAATAAATAGATTTCTCTTTCTATCGATACTTTTCACAAATGTAAAAATTTTTGCAGTTATATATATATACATTTTTTTTAGATATATCGAAAATTTCTAGTTTTTTTGTTCCAACGGGATGAAACGTAAAAAAAGTAATTTCATAAACGAATGAAATCTATCCAATTTAATCTAAGGAGATTAATATGAATCCTATAATTTCGGCTGCGTCTGTTCTTGCTGCTGGTTTGGCTGTCGGGCTGGCTTCGATTGGACCTGGTGTGGGTCAAGGCACTGCAGCTGGTCAAGCTGTAGAAGGAATTGCAAGACAACCAGAAGCGGAAGGTAAAATTCGCGGTACATTATTGTTAAGTTTAGCTTTCATGGAAGCTTTGACTATTTATGGATTGGTTGTAGCGCTAGCACTTCTATTTGCAAATCCTTTTGTGTAAACAAAATATTCCTATTAAATAAACCGTAGTTATGTAAAAATGTTTTCTCTTTGTTTTATCATTTTTGATTTAAATATTTATAAAAATGGTAAAACAATAAGAAATCCATAATTACAAAATAAGCCTTTTTTTTTAGTTAAAATAGTTAAAATAGTTACTGTCTAGGGTTTAATAAAAAATTCTAAACCCTTTTTATTCCTTACGGAATCATATTGAATGATTAGGATCGTTTTCAAGTAACAAAATCCTATCAAGATTTATGATTCCATACGGGATTTTTTAGTAAAGGATCGCATGAAATTCATAGCCTATTATGGGAGAGATATATTATGAGAATTGTCAATGGTTTTTTAATTTCCTCAAATCATTGGCCTTTAGCTGGAAGTGTTGGTTTGAATACCAATATTTTGGAAATAAACATCATTAATTTAGGTGTTGTACTTGCGGTCTTATTTTACTTTGGAAAGGGAGTGTGTGCGGGTTGTATTTTCGAATAATATAGCTGATCTAATTCAGCTGCATCTTCGCCAATAGGTGCAAATCCCAACGAATTACTTACGAATAAACAATATCTAAGGACTAGAGCATGTCGTCTTATGATAGGTCTATTGGGAAAAAAAAAAATTCTCAATATATTAGGGAAAATTTTTATGGTTAAAGCCAAATCGCTTGAAGTCTGAGCAATAAATTTGATGGGTTTTCTTTCTCCAATATATAGAAAAGTGTATTCTAAAAATAGAATCATTAAATTCATTTGATATATAACACTCATATCAAAATGATTTTGGATTATTGATTCAACCTTTTTTTTTTTTTCTCGAAAAAATCCTTTAAATTTAAAGGAATTTTTATTGCTATATTGACAACCTGTTTAAATATTATATATTTGATTCGAATAAACAATTTTATGGATAACTAACTAGTTTTTGTTGTCACGAGAGCCCTTGATAAAAAAAGGATTGAGAAGATAAAATTTCAATTTAAATCCTAGTAGAGGGGCAGGCTCCGCTGATAAATAGCTAGGAGCAGGAAAGCCGAATGAATCGAAAGATTCATGTTCGGTTTGGGAAGAGATTAGTAATTATCACAATATAAAATCATATATTATTTGTCGGTAAATATAGAATCTACTTCATTAAGTAATTTATTAAATAATCGTAAACGAACCATATTGAGTACCATTCGTGATGCGGAAGAACGATATGAAGAAGCTACTGAGAAACTTAAACAAGCCCGGTCTCGTTTACAACAAGCAAAAGGTAAAGCAGAGGATATCAGGTCTAACGGACTTGCACAGATGGAAAAAGAAAAACAAGATTTAATTGATGCCGCCGATGGAGATTCAAAACGATTGGAAGAGTCAAAAAATTATACCATTCGATTCGAGGAACAACGAGCAATTGAGCAAGTTCGACAAGAAGTTTCTCGTCTAGCTCTAGAAAGGGCTTTAGAAAGTTTGAAAAATCGTTTGAACATAGAATTACAATCACGCATGATTGATTATCATATTGGCCTATTCCGGGCTATGGAAAAACTAATTGATTAGACGGTACTTCTTCTTATCAAAAAACGATAAAAAAAAAAATCTAATGGTGAATATAAATATTAGACCTGACGAAATTAGTAGTATCATTCGGAAACAAATTGAATGCTATAGTCAAGAAATAAGAATCTTGAATATAGGAATCGTGCTTCAAGTTGGAGACGGCATTGCTCGTATCTATGGTCTAGACAAAGTAATGGCAGGTGAGCTGGTTACGTTTGAAGACGGGACTATTGGTATTGCACTGAATTTGGAATCAGATAACGTTGGGGTTGTTTTAATGGGTGATGGTTTAATGATACAAGAAGGAAGTTCGGTAAGAGGAACGGGTAAGATTGCGCAGATTCCTGTTAGTGATTCGTATTTAGGTCGTGTTGTTAATGCTTTAGCTCAACCTATTGATGGTAAAGGTCCAATTTCAGCGTCTGAATATAGATTAATTGAATCTCCTGCACCTGGTATTATTTCAAGACGTTCCGTATATGAACCTATGCAAACTGGACTTATTGCTATTGATGCCATGATTCCTATAGGACGTGGGCAGCGGGAATTAATTATTGGAGATAGACAGACTGGTAAAACAGCAGTAGCAACCGATACAATTTTGAATCAGAAAGGTCAAAATGTTGTATGTGTTTATGTCGCTATTGGCCAAAAAGCTTCTTCTGTTGCTCAAGTAGTCAATACCTTTCAAGAACGTGGTGCAATGGAATATACAATTATAGTTGCAGAATCTGCAAATTCACCTGCGACTTTACAATACCTTGCTCCTTATACCGGAGCAGCTTTGGCTGAGTATTTCATGTATCGTAACCAACATACTTTGATTATTTATGATGATCTTTCCAAACAAGCGCAGGCTTATCGACAAATGTCATTATTGTTAAGAAGACCGCCTGGTAGAGAAGCATATCCTGGAGATGTTTTTTATCTTCATTCTCGTCTTTTAGAACGAGCCGCTAAATTAAGTTCTGAGTTAGGTGAAGGAAGTATGACTGCTTTACCTATAGTTGAAACTCAGGCTGGAGATGTTTCAGCCTATATCCCGACAAATGTAATTTCTATTACTGATGGTCAAATTTTTTTATCCGCGGATTTATTTAATGCTGGTATTCGACCGGCGATTAATGTTGGTATTTCCGTATCAAGAGTAGGATCTGCTGCTCAGATAAAAGCTATGAAACAAGTATCCGGTAAATTGAAGTTAGAATTAGCTCAATTTGCAGAACTTGAAGCTTTTTCGCAATTTGCTTCAGATCTTGATAAAGCTACACAAAATCAATTAGCAAGGGGTCAACGATTACGTGAATTACTTAAACAGTCTCAATCAGCTCCTTTATCTGTTGAAGAGCAAGTAGCTACTATTTATACTGGAGTAAATGGATATCTAGATGTATTAGAGGTGGATCGAGTCAAGATCTTTTTGATCCAGTTACGTGAATTTATAGTAACAAACAGGCCTCAATTTGGGGAAATTATCCGTTCTACAAAAACTTTTACACAGCAAGCTGAAGATATTTTGAAACAAGCAATTAAAGAATATCTTCAATTATTTATGCTTCAAGACAAGTAACTAATTAAAAAAAGCTAAAAAAAACAACTAATCCAAAGTTATTTTCTTTTTTTTTTTTGATTAGATGCCTACTTATTATCTATTATCCTGACACTAAAATTTTTTAATTGTTAAGAAGATTACGTCCAATAGGATTTGAACCTATATTAGAGGTTTAGAAGACCTCTGTCCTATCCATTAGACGATGGACGCGCTTTCCTTATTCCATTCTCGGTACATAGATCTTTCTGATTGGAAGAAATCTATTACCGAGAAGAAGGAAAGTTAATAAAAGAAAATGAAAAAATTCATGTATAATTTATCTTTATTCTTCATTAAACTAGTTTGATTTATTGTCTATAGCGGGTAGCGGGAATCGAACCCGCAACATTAGCTTGGAAGGCTAAGGGTTATAGTCGATGTTCTCAATTTAAATATGACTAAACACCTCTAATTCAGAACCGAACATGAAAGTTTCTTTTCATTCGGCTCCTTCATGAATTTTTTTTTTCCTAAATTCATGACATCTACGTCAGTGTTGCTATCTTAATCATAATTTAAGATAAATATTTACTTCTCAGATGATCCCCCAAAAAAAGAAAAATAGAATGAAATTAATATATAAAAAAAATAAATTAATTTCATTCTATTTTTCTTTTAAATTATTTCGTTCTCTATTTCTTTTGTTTCTAATCTTAAGGATAATATTAATTCTCCTACCGAGCTTTGTTTTTCGCTTAAGAATCTTAGTAAACTAAGATAACTTTATCTGCAGCTGTTATTCATTCAATATGATTGTAATGATTTAGTTACGATGAGAATAAGCTTTTTGATTGCCTATCCATTAATTAGACTCCATTAAAGAATTTATGGATCAATAAAATACTATTTTGCTTCTCAATACTCTTAAATTTGGAGATGGAGAACTAGTTTGTTTTTCCTATTTAATCTATTATAGGGGAGGCTTCTTTTCTCCGACAGAAATAAAGTTTTTGGATTTTCACGAAATCCGAATATTTGTTAATTTTATTTATTAACGTTGGAACGAATCACACTTTTACCACTAAACTACACCCGCTATTACTATATTATATATGAAGATTCATTTATATGTCCAATAGTTTTTAAATTTTTCATTCCACAAAATTTTTCATTCCACAAAGTTCCATGCAAGTTTTATGATTTAATTAAAATTTTTTGATACGATTTAATCAAAATAAAACATTAATTTTTTAGGCTGGGTGGGGGGAGGGGTGGGGACTGCTAGAATGAGGCAAATTTTGATCGAGTCAAAGCAATTTTTTTTCCTGTTATTGCTATTTATCTACGTTTATTTTTACCTTTTATTATACTAGCTGCTGTTCAAACGAAATTTTTGATTAACATTTCATAAAGATTTATGATTCCGAACCCTCCCCACTTCTGAATTCACGCCCCTAAATGTTTTGGTTCATTCAGTATTTTTACGTATTATTCTGAAGATCACATGTGGAAGTCATAGGTTTCCTCTTCGTGATGCTAGTAGAGCAATTATTAATGGTCCTGATACAACTATAAGAGCTAAAACAACCAGTTGTGCAATAAGTTCAAGATTCATTATAACAAAACCCCTTAAAAATATTGAAATTTATAAATGATAGAGTGAGACAGATATTAAGCTCTTTGTATATTGAATGAAAATACCGACCATATAATTCTAAATCTTTTTTTATTCATTAATCCATATGACAATTTAAGATCAGAGTTATTTTTTTTTTTCATTTAATAGCTATAGTAGAATAACATCAGTACAATAAATACTGAAACGTTTTTTTCTGATCCATTTTAAAGGCATTAAATTAAATTGCTTTATAAATCCAATTGAATATAAAACATAAAAAAGGAGAATATTGAATAATGACTTCCTTATCTGATGGTCAAATTATGATAGCTCTTGTTAGTGCTTTGATAACTAGCATTTTTGCTGTTCGATTGGGCTTAGCATTGTCTCAATAATTTTTTTTTTTTTTTACAAGAAAGGACTAAAAATGAAGACTAATCCTAGCACATGATTAGTCTTCATTTTTGTTTTATTTCTTTTTTTTTTTTTCTATTTTATCTTCCGGAGAGATGGCCGAGAGGTTTAAAGCGTCGGATTGCTAATCCGTTGTACGAAATACCTTTGTACCGAGGGTTCGAATCCCTCTCTCTCCTTTATTTTAAATATCCAAAACTACAAAATAAATCTTAATATTTTTTTATGTACCGTCGAAAGATTTTTATTCTTTACGACCGGGATTACGACTGGGATCATTCGATAAAAAACCAAAAACGAACAGAGAAACAAAAAAAATAACTACTGTATAAACAAATAGCTTAAGAGTGAGCATGACCTAATCTCCAGGATCATTACTAAGGTTGTAAAATGAATTGTCTTCCAATTAGTTATACCATATTTAGTTCCTACTCTGTAAGTGCAGGAAGAAAAAAAAATAGAAAAAACTTAAAACTAAAACAAATATTTGTTGTATTTAAATACTATTGGTAAGGAGAAAGAGGGATTTGAACCCTCGTTAACGTAAGTTAAAACGATTTTCGATATCGTCACGATCAACCACTCTGCCATTTCTCCAACAAATGAACGAAAGATAATTTTTATTAACTTTATGAAGTTTATTTATTATTTGCAGTTTTTTTTTTCTGAAGAAAAAAATCTATCTTTAACCGCCTTTTTTTTCCGATTCGAAAGGCGGAGTACACTACCTCCGCCCTTAACTCAAAAAAAGGGAAATAATTAAACGAAAAAAAACTAATTATAGTCTAGAACTCGAAATTATACAGATCAATACAAGATATAGAAGTTACAATCTGAGTTTCTTGATCTAAAAAAAAAAGAAAGTATCATCGAAAACTTACTGCGGCTTGCCATACAAAGGCTAATAGAAAAAAAAGTAAGGGTATTATTGGCATTATATCTACAATTGGATCAAAAATTGCATAAGCTTCAGGTAGCTTCGCAAAACAAAAACTATCAAAAATTAAATTGTTTTCTATATAGATGCTATACATGATTAAAATCCTTATTTATTATTTTTATTATTTACAAAAAAAATGAAACTTAATACAGTTTAGCATGAAAATAATATTTTAACTAAAAAATTTTCAAACTTTCATTTTTTTTATTTCTCTCTTTTTATTTAAATCTCAAATAATCTTTGAGCATACATGACAAAAGGCAAAAAAAAAAACAAAAAGAATTTCTATAAAAATATAATATAGAGTATAGCTAAATGAAAGTTACTATTCAAATTTTTTTGGGGCGTGGCCAAGTGGTAAGGCAATGGGTTTTGGTCCTATTATTCGGAGGTTCGAATCCTTCCGTCCCAGAGGAGTATAGATAATCTGTCCTTTTTAACGAAATAAAAAACAGACTTAAAGTAAAAATTAGAACTAAATTTATTGAATTTCTTGTTAAAAAAGAATAAAACGTAATACGATATAAAATAAATTTTGATTTCAACGGGCTGATTTGACTACATCCACATAGAAAAAAAAAAAAAAGAAAAAATTAAATTTGTTCTTATAAAAAAAAAAATAGAAAGGGATCAAAAAGTAATTAATATGAAGTTAGTTTATTGGATGTATACCGGTCCAGCTCATGTTGGTATATTGCGAGTAGCTAGTTCTTTTAAGAATGTTCATGCTATAATGCATGCTCCCCTCGGAGATGATTATTTCAATGTTATGCGTTCTATGTTAGAAAGGGAACGGGATTTTACTCCAGTTACCGCTAGTATTATAGATCGTTATGTACTTGCTCGTGGATCGAAGGAAAAAGTTTTTAAAAATATTCTCAGAAAAGATAAAGAGCAAAGACCTGATCTTATTGTTTTAACACCCACGTGTACTTCTAGTATATTGCAGGAGGATCTGCAAAATTTTGTAAATCGAGCTTCGTTATCTGCTCGGTCAGATGTAATTCTCGCAGATGTTAATCATTATCGAGTTAATGAGTTTCAAGCAGCCGATCGAACTTTGGAACAAATCGTTCGGTATTACTTGCTCAAAGCACGTGAACAAGGATTTTTAAAAAATCAATCTGTGACAACTGTACCATCGGTTAATATAATAGGTATATTTACATTAGGATTTCACAATCAACACGACTCTCGTGAATTAAAACGATTATTAGAAGATTTGGGTATTAAAATTAATGAGATAATTCCTGAAGGAGCTTCTGTTAAAAATCTTCTAAACTTACCACAAGCTTGGTTCAATATAGTTCCCTACCGTGAAGTGGGTTTAATGACTGCCTCATTTCTACAGAAAGATTTTGGTATGCCTTATATATTAACAACACCGATGGGTATAATTGATACAGCAGATTTCATTCGACAAGTACAAAAAAATGTTAATAAGCTAGCGCCATTCTTTTTGAAAAAAACATTTGATTTTGAATCTTATATAGATTATCAAACGAAATTTGTTTCCCATGCTGCTTGGTTTTCTCAATCTACTGATTGGCAAAATTTAACAGGTAAAAAAGCTGTGGTTTTTGGTGATGCAACTCATGCTGCTTCGATGACTAAAATAATGGTCCGAGAAATGGGAATTCATGTTAGTTGTGCAGGTACTTTTTGCAAACATGATAGCATTTGGTTCAAAGAACAAGTTCAAGACTTTTGTGATGAAATTATTATCACGGAAGATCATGCTGAAGTAGCAAACACAATTTCTCGGCTTGAGCCATCAGCTATTTTTGGTACCCAGATGGAACGTCATATTGGTAAGCGCCTCGGAATCCCTTGTGGGGTTATTTCATCACCAGTTCATATCCAGAATTTTCCATTAGGATATCGTCCTTTCTTAGGCTTTGAAGGAACTAATCAAATAGCGGATTTAGTTTATAATTCATTCACGTTAGGTATGGAAGACCATCTTCTAGATGTTTTTGGTGGTCATGAGAACAAAAAAGTTTTAACTAAATTATTATATAAAAAGACCAAATTTTATTGGACTGTTGAGAGCCAGATTGAATTACAAAAAATTCCTGGTTTTGTAAGGGATAAAATTAAAAGAAATACTGAAAAATTTGCAAGACAAAAAAATGTAAGAACGATTACGGTTGATATTATGTATGCGGCGAAAAAATCATTTACAAATAATTTGATTTAAAACGCACTTAACTTAAAGTAGTAATCATAATTAAAATAAAACAAATAAATTTATTCATTTTATGGTCTTGGTTCTTTGTCTATTTTTTTTTTTACATATATAGTATATATGCGTAATTTCAATTCTATTTTCTAGTTGATTAAAGTCAAAAAAAAAAGTTGTGAATATATGGGGTTCTAAAACGAAAAAGAGTAAGTGAGTCAAACTTTGGGTTCATCTGTCTAATTTTTATTTATTTGCTTTAAATAAAAATTAAAGTTTTTTTGTATTTATTTTTTATGGGTCATTTAGATAATTTTTGGAATCTATCGCCTTCTTTACTGAAAAACTATTTATGATTTGTATTTTTATAAAATAGAAAAAGTGGACATCGAAAAGATTAATTTTTATAATTTATAGAAGAAACAATATATGTATATTGTTTTTTTATTTCTATCAAAAAAAAAAAAGAAAGTTTGGAAATTTTTTTTTATCAAGATTTCACAAAAATTATTAATAATAATAAATAGAACAAAACAAATGACCAAAGTAAATTTAATTTTGTAGGGTGAAATAAATGATATCTTTTTTTAACTCATTGCAAATGTTTTTGTATTATCCGGGTTTTTTCATTTTTTTGTATTTCTATTTGGTTTTTTTTATTCCTTTAAAGAATTATCTTTCCAAAATAAATTACTCAAAATATCTTGAATTTTTTTATAAAATTACAAAAATAGATTATCATAAGAAATAATATTTCTAGAATATTAGAAAGTAGTTTCCCTAAATTTAAAGTATTTGGGGAAACTTGTAATACAAGGGAAAAATGCTTTTCTTTTTTTTTTCGAAATCTTTTTTATTTAGAAAAAAAAAAAAAGACCTAAATAGGATTTGAAACAGTTTCATATTGACAATTACTCTTCTTATTACATATAATAAAGTGTAAATTTGTTTTACGAACATTATCAATTACTAAAAATTTTGTAAAACAATAAAAAAGCAAGTGGGTTGCTAACTCAATGGTAGAGTACTCGGCTTTTAAGTGCGACTGAGTGATTTCACACACTAGGATGAAAAAAATCATCCAACCCCATTCAGAAGGGTTAATTAATACGATCACGACTAATTTCCAAAGATAAAAAAAAAAAGGAATAAAAAAAGCATGTCGAATTCTCGCCGCATTTTTAATCTAAAAGATATATACATTTAATGTGTATATAGAAAAAATTAATGTGTATATAAAAAAAAAAGAATTTGATTCAATTGAAAACTTTTTTTTGGGGTAATGAGAAAGGTCGATGGGTTAATGGATAAGGCTTGTGAGGCTTGAATCAGAGGTAAACGAAACCGGAGGAACGAGCGTCCCCTCAGAAAAAATAAAAAAACAATTCTGTAATCTCTTCAATGGTTGGTTGTTAAATGCTAATCAGTAACTGATTTAAGAGAGGTTTTTATAAATCTATTACGAGATTCTATATAGAATACCTGAGAAGAATCCTAAACACTCAATTAAAAAAATGTGTCGAAATAACCAGTTTACCAATCACAAAAATTAAAAAATTATTGGTTGATTGGAAGAGCAATCATTTTGAAATAAACTTTTTTTTATTCAGTAAATTATCGAAAAAAAGATTGCACGGTGTATTAAGAAGATTTAGATTTATTAAAACTTGTTCCAATGAAAATAACAGACAAAATATTAATAATTTTTGAAAATATTTCAAAAAAGGTAACACGTCAAGAATGTTTTTTGTATCCACTTCTTTTTCAGAAAGATTTTTATGTAGCGACTTCTGATAGTTCTTTTGATAAATCAAAAATGAATCTACCAAAAGAGTCTGTTCTAAATGACAGATATAGTTTTTTAGTTATAAGACGTTTGATCAATAGAATACGTAATTTGAATTATTCAAAAAAAATTATTAATACATCAGTTTCTGATAAATCTATTTGCTCAAAACTAGATTGTTATCTACTGAAAGCATTTAATATGGTTTTAGAAACTTTTTTATTAATACAATCAGAACGAACAAAAAAACTAGTTAACTGGAAAAGTTATAAATCAATTTTTTCAACCTGCTCCTTCGCAGAAGAAAAATTGATTTACGCAAATCAGATACTAGATCTTAAAATACCCCTTTTTATTCATCCAGAATCTTTTATTCGAATTCTTCGCCAACAAATTAAAGATGCTTCTTTTTTACATTTAACAAGATTTGTTGCACATGAATATAAAGAAAGGGCTAAAAATGAAAAATTTATTTATTCTTTTAGTAAAAGAAAAAGATTCGTCATTTTTTCTTGGAATTTCTTTTATATTTTTGAATTAGAATTTTTATTCGCTTCCCTTTTGACTAGGTTTTTAAATAAATTAATTCTATCCAATCTATTTGATCACATTAATTTATTAGAGAAAATAAGTAATAATAATAAAAGTCAGGTTCTTTTATCAGAAAAAAGGATCTATAACAAAAACAACTGTATTCATTTTTTACGATATAAAAATCGTTTTATTATTGTTTCAGAAGGCTTTTATTTTCATTATACAAACTGGATATATTATATTTTGAATATGTGGCAGTATTATACGCATTTATGGATTGAACCTTTCAGGTTCTCAACAAAGCAATTGAAAAAAACGAGTTTTTTTTTTCTGGGTTATAAATTTGGTAGAGAATCCAAATTACTAACAGTTCGCTCTATTTCACTTGATAGGTCCCCTGCAATTTATTCATTTATTAAAAAAATTCAATTGAACATACAAATTGTATCTCCGATAGAATTTCTAACAAAAGAGGGGTTTTGTGATATTTCAGGTTATCCTATTAGTAGATCGACTTGGACTACATCTACAGATGAAGAAATTTTATTGAAATTTAATAAAATTTGGAAAAGCTTTTATTTTTATTATGGGGGTTTGCGAAAAAAAGATATTTTATATAGAATTAAATATATACTCCGATTTTCCTGTGCAAAAACATTAGCTCGTAAACATAAAAGTACGACACGAATTATTTGGAAAAAAATTGTTTCTGATGTGTCATCCTCCTTGGGAAGAAAGAAAACTTTTCCTTTATTTTATTCCAAGGATCCAATGGATAAAAAACGATTTTGGTCCTCAGATATTACAAAAGTGATTTCTTGATCAAAACTAAGTTTGATTTAAAGTTAGTCTTTTTGCTTTCTTTTAGGGACAATATATGAGTTTATCAATCGACATAGTACTAGAAAGCTACTCTTAAAAAAGAAAAAAAAGGATTCTAGGATTAGTTTCTATATGTTTTTATTCTAAATATACACAGAGAAAGCCGTGTGCTATGAAAATAGCAAGTACGGTTTGGGAAGAGATTTTGTCAGTCCAACTAATTAGGGAAAGAAAAAATCCACTTTCATCCGACAAGTTCCGGGTTCGAGCCCCGGGCAACCCAATATGAAAAAAATTCATAAAAGTTCCAAGTAGTTTTCAACTTCAATTTAATAATTCAATTTTGGTATCAAAAAAAAAACAAAAAAAAGTTTGATTTTTTTTTTTTTTTTCTTTAGTCGTAAGGTTGACAACAAGCTTTGGCTTGTGCTATAATAAAAGTAACAAGCCTATTTTAAGCTTGGGAACTTCATAAATTCTACAAAAAAACCAAAATTATCATGACCGCAATTTTAGAAAGACGCGAAAGCGCAAGCTTATGGGGTCGTTTCTGCGATTGGATTACCAGCACTGAAAACCGTCTTTACATAGGTTGGTTTGGTGTTTTGATGATCCCTACCCTATTAACGGCAACCTCTGTATTTATCATTGCCTTCATCGCAGCTCCTCCAGTAGATATTGATGGTATTCGTGAACCTGTTTCTGGTTCGCTTATTTACGGAAACAACATTATTTCCGGTGCTATTATTCCTACTTCTGCTGCTATTGGTCTTCACTTTTATCCTATTTGGGAAGCAGCTTCTGTTGATGAATGGCTATACAATGGTGGTCCTTACGAATTAATCGTTCTTCACTTTTTACTTGGTGTAGCTTGCTACATGGGTCGTGAGTGGGAACTTAGTTTCCGTTTAGGTATGCGTCCTTGGATTGCTGTTGCATATTCAGCTCCTGTTGCAGCTGCTACTGCAGTATTCTTGATCTATCCTATTGGTCAAGGAAGTTTTTCTGACGGGATGCCTCTTGGTATTTCCGGTACTTTCAACTTCATGATTGTTTTCCAAGCTGAACACAACATTCTTATGCACCCCTTTCATATGCTAGGTGTAGCTGGTGTATTTGGTGGCTCTCTATTCAGTGCTATGCATGGTTCCTTGGTAACTTCTAGTTTGATCAGAGAAACTACCGAAAATGAATCTGCTAATGCAGGTTACAAGTTTGGTCAAGAAGAAGAAACTTACAATATCGTAGCAGCTCATGGCTATTTTGGTCGATTGATTTTCCAATATGCTAGTTTCAATAACTCCCGTTCTTTACACTTCTTCCTAGCTGCTTGGCCTGTTGTAGGTATCTGGTTTACTGCACTAGGTATCAGTACAATGGCATTCAACCTAAATGGTTTTAATTTCAACCAATCTGTTGTTGACAGTCAGGGTCGTGTAATTAATACTTGGGCTGACATTATCAACCGTGCTAACCTAGGTATGGAAGTTATGCATGAACGTAATGCTCACAACTTCCCGTTAGATTTAGCTTCTGTCGAAGCTCCTTCTATAAATGGATAATATTTTGATACAATAGATTTTTAATTTCAGCAAAGGCCGAATCTTACTACATATTTGGCCTTTGCTAAAAAAAAAAAAGAATCAAGTTTAAATAAAAGATAAAAAAAAAAGCCCTTTAAAACAGGGCGGACGTAGCCAAGTGGATTAAGGCAATGGTTTGTGGATCCATCATTCGCGGGTTCAATTCCCGTCGTTCGCCTATTATAAAACTTTTTTATTTTGAATTTTTTTTTCCTGTATTCAAATGACTTTTCAATTACGTAATCTCTAGGAGTTCACAACTATTCTTTACAAAACCAAGAATACAAAGTAGATGTTCAATTTTCTATTTTCAAGGGTGGGTTTGTTGAACAACCGAAAAAAAAAGACTTGTCAAATTAGCTGCTGATAATATATACTATATTGAAGATACTTTTTACTTTAGTTGAACATGAACAACCTGAAAAAAAAAGACTTGTCAAATTAGCTGCTGATAATATATACTATATTGAAGATACATTTTACTTTAGTTGAACATGAACAACCTGAAAAAAAAAAAAATAAAAATGATATATAATATATACGAAGATCATTCTTATTAACTTTCTATATATGTTTAAATATAGAAATTTTTTAGTAAAAAAAAAAACAATATATAAAGTAAAGAGTATTCTGATTTTGAAGTTGTGAAAAAAAATATATATATATAAATTGATAAGTAAATAAAATTCTATTAAAAAATAGATAGATAATTTTAAAAGATCATTAATTTTTTAGAGAGGATTTTCATATATGGATAGAAAATCACGAGATGATGTCGAATTTGATGATATTAAAAATGTGGAGTTGTTTGAGTTAGAACAACTAATACAAGAAAAAACAACAAATTCAAAACTCCCAGCTGATTTTAAATCTGGTTATCGAGTGTTACATATTGAAGAAATAAATAATCATCATTTTTTTGTGAGTTGGTGGAAGGGTTTCAGTGTTATAAGATTATTAATTGGAATTTTTTCTAATTTTGAATCTATTACTAAATTATTAGATTTTCAAGTTCTGAATTCACTTATTATACGTGACTTGTCTCGATCTAAAATTCGATCTAAATTTGTTGTTTTTTTTGACTATTCAGTAATAGCTGCTGTATTATTTTTTGTTTTAAGCGTAAGCAGTAAAAATTTTGTCAAACATAAAAATCTAGATTTGAGAGAAATTGTTAATACGTTTTACATAAAAGAAAAAGGAGATTTTGTTAATAGAGGTTTTTTTTCTACTGAAAAAAAGCATCCTTTTTCGTTTATTTCACAAACGGACATAAGTAAAAACGATTTAGGAATCTCAAAAAAAGGGATTAAGTTTATTGTAAATGATATTATTTCTAAATCAAACTTTTCAAAAAAAGAAATAAAACAAATTCGTAGAGAATTGAGGACCAAATATAATTGGGATCTCGCATTATTTTTCGAATTTTATAACTTTTTTATTTTAAAGTCTAGGTATGTTTATTGGAAAAACGATTTCAATTATTATTTATCAATTAATAATAACATAAATTTTCCTCAAAAACAACTTGAAATTTATTTTTATGATACTGTTTTAAGCTTCTGTAAAAAAATATTATTTGATGCTGGAATTACCGTTCCAACAAAACAACCATTATTTCAGGGTAATGTTGCTGATGAGAAAAGGATTTTAAATTATCAGAATCATATTCATTATGATAATTTAATAAATTGGATAACTAATCTTTCAGAGAAAGACTGGAAGTTTTTTCAAAACTATGTTGAATTTTACATATGGGAATTTTATTCTCATGATGATTCTCTATGGATGAGAGATCAAGAAATTGTAAATCATATAAGAAAAATAATAAAATCTGAATTTTATGAGATAAAAACTGTATTTGAAGACTTTTATTTAAAATATGATGGAGATTTCGATCCCATACAAAATATTTTTTCCAATATTATATATTCCTTCTCAGAATACATACTAAATCGATCTGATGAACAAGAGGAATTTGTAGAAAATCCATCTTATCAACGAGAGGCAGTTTTTGGCACGAATAAATCCGAGATTAAATCTAGTAAATCTAAAAAAGAATCCGTTTATCGACTTTTGCAAGAAAAATTATTAGGAGTAAAAGAATTTCATGAATTAACAGAAGAGGATATTTATAGATTAAATTGGATTAAAAGGTCTAGACAGATTGTTTGTTGGAATTTCCATATAATAGAGTCAGATACATTTAAATCATTAATCTTAAAAAAATATTCAATTAAAGGTAATTTTTATTCTAATATTGAATTGGATAGAAATAAATTTATAGTTAAGGGATTATTTAATACAGATCAATATTCCTTAATTTCTTATTATAATAGATCGATGTTTGTAGTATCCAGATCAAAAGAACAACAATTCGGTTGTTCTAAAAATTTTCAATTTTCAGATTTTCTTCGACTTTTTGAAATTTATAAACAAAAAAGTTTTGTTTCTTCTTCACCGTTAGACCCTTCTGTTTTATTAAAGAGTCATAATAGTAATTGGTCCTCAATGAAATATATTTATAATAGTCCAAATTCAACTTTAATGAGTTTATTCTCTGATTATTTATATATTTCTGAAAGTGTATTAACTCAAATAAAGAAACTTAATCTAGCTCTTACTAACCCTGATCGGTTTGCATGGAGTAAAGATTTTTTCTTTACAGCCCGATTAAGACGCCTCTGGGAATTGAAACGTTCAGTAACGCCTATATTTCCAAGTAAACTAAGTTATAAATATTTTATTCGTCTTAATTCAACAAATAGTAACCTAGTTTATGTATATAAGTTATTATATCGTATTAGTTGGCATAACGGATTGAAAGGTTTAAGAGGTACTATTAATGTTTTATGTAATAAGGTTGAACGATTTATAAAAATACCCGTCAGATCAAAATTAAGATCCACACTCAGATCCAAATATAGTTATTTCCAAAATAAAAATAAATTAGTTTTCTCAACTTTAAAATATATTTCTTCTTTGTGGAAATTTTTAAATATATTATGTATCGAGAATATCTGTTATTTTTTTTATAAATTCAACAATAACAACACTAAGTTCAACAAAAACTTCAATAGAAAACCATTCAATTTTACTAATTGGCCTAGTCTGATAGCTGATTCTTTAATGGATAAGTCTATTTTAATTTTTGCTAAATATATAATTGAATATTTAGATTTATGCATAATTGATCTAAAAGAATATTTTGACATGGCTCTTTTTGTCTATGAACATTTCATTTATTATCCGTTTTTCTGTTTGATTGTTAATCCAGACTTTTACGATTTCCTAGAGTTTGTCATTGCTGAAGTAAGTGAGAATTCACATTTTTTAGACTTGATATCCGATAACCTCGAAAATAATAAATCATTTTTTCGTCTATGTGTAGATTTGCAAACAGACAAAAAAAACTATATTGTGCTTAGAGTTAAAGATGAAGTGGTCCAAAATGTAATACAATTTACGTTTACTTCTATAAGATGGGCATTTGATAGTTATTCCAATTGGTTAACAGAACAGGGTTGGTTTTATAAGAATTATCAATGGATGCAAGATCCAAGCCTGTTTCCGCGCCAAGTACGTAAGTTTCTTTTATTAATTTTATATAGTTTGCGTTATCTTGTCATTGATATAATAAAATCATATTTGATATTGTACGATAAGTGTATTTTTACTTATCCAATTGACGCTATGGATTTTTTATTTTCCGTTGATTTTGCATTACCACTATCTAATATTGTGGGAATTTTTGAGACTTCGCCTGATGGTTTGTATTTCAGAATTAAAGATCAATATTCTTATACACCCAATACAATAATAAAAACTAGTTTTCCTTCAAACCAGTACTTTTCTGAAGCAGATACAAGGGGGTTGTTCGATTATCTATCTGTTCCAAAATTTGGTTATGACAAAAAATTATTATTTTTTGTTAAAAAGAATAATTTGCAAAATTATAATCCTATTTATGGGGATGTTTTGAATTATATCGATGTTACTTATGATATACGATATCCTTTTCTTACTCTTCCAAAAATTAAATCTTTTTATTTTGAGAAAAGAAATAGTTTTCCTATAACTTCCCAACTAGTTAATAAAATAAATATAAAAAAAATTACGGATACTTATTATCGAACTCTTAATAAACTTTATGAACTTTTTTTATTGAAACAAAATATAACTCAAGTAAGCACATTCACGGATTCGTATGTTGAACATATCTTTCAGATTAGTTCTCGAATCAATGGAGGAATATCAACTTTAAATGATTTTGATTCTGAAATATCAGAGTCCTCATCATTTCTCGAATCAGTTATTTTTCCAAGTGAGGTTACTTTAAATTCATTAACTAATGAACAGCTCGATGTTACTAATAATAATGAAAAAAATTTTATTTTTAATTCAGCTTATGAAAAGAATTTAAAAAATTTTCCTTTTCTTTTCAAAAATATTTTTGATAGAGTTGTTGAGTTAGTTGATTTCGAAACACCTAGAAGTCTTAAAATTAATTATTATTCTGTTTTTGAAGAAAAACTACTTGGATTATTCAAACCAAAAGAAGAAAAGGTTTTCTTTTATAAAGGCGATATTCTGTCTTCGTTGCTTAGTTTTTATCATAGAAAAAATTCTTCGTCAATAAACTTAAAACAATTACTGGAAAATATAAATATATACAAGTCTATTCGGCAAGACCGTGTTTTTATCAAATGGTCTTTTTTTAATAAATATAAGTCTTGGTTTTTTACTTTTGAATGGTGGGAATATTTTTACAGCTTGCTTTTAGAAACAATTCCTGAAATAGTTTTGAACTTCGTTGATAAATTAGAATATCTTTATTGTGATTTTTGTGAATACTTGAATAGTCAATGGAATTTTTTGCTAAATAGACTTTATTTACCGTTGAAATATAGAAAAAAATATAGAAAATTAGCGGATTCTACTGATAAAGTAATTCATTTTTTAATTGGAATCGAAGGTCTTTTAGTTGAACCTGTGTGTCAAGTGAAAAAAGATAAATATCAAAAATGGGTCGGACTTTCGTTTATTGATAATAGTTATGTTATCTATTTCTCTTTGGGGATTTTTTTTATTCTTTTATATGCAATTAGTCAAGAATATATATTATTTTTGATGGGTTTCAATTTTATGGTTCTCTGGAAACGATTTCAAATCATCAAATATTTAATAGACCCTTTGCGTCTGAAGTATCTTCATAAATTAATGGAATCATCTCCTATTAGAAAGGAAATGATAACTCGAGATTTAGTAAGAGTTTCTATCAAAAACTTTATTACTTTTGGCAATAATATTTCCTTCTACTTGTTCCGAGCAAGAGACATAAATCATTGGATGTTTGTACGAAAAGGTTCTGACAGTTTTCGACAAGATAAAATACTAGTCGTTAAAGCTGTGCTTACAAATAAAAGTATTTCACGTTATGGTTTTTATTTCAATTATAATTCAAATCCATTAAATATTAACGGGCTTCATGAAGGAGCTTTTCGTTATTTAAGGTATTTTGTCGATAGCTGTCGTAGAGATTTTCCAAAAAGTAACAAAAATTCAATAAAATCTCTTGGAAATGAATTATTTTCTGCTTTTCAAACAACCATTCTTGCCCCAACAAAATTTGACTCTAATTCTGATTTCAATGTTTCAGCGTTTGAATTGGATACGTCATTGCAATTTTCTGACATTCCTTCTAGAAAAATTCTTATGGTAGGACCCATAGAAACTGGAAGAAGCTTTTTGATAAAAGCTATAGCGGCAGATTCCGGATTTCCGTTGATACGGATATCTATGACTGAATTATTAAATGTTAAACCTGATAATGAAAGCTCCACTCCAATTATTATTCTTAAAAAAGCCGTTAATATTTTAAAAATGACTTTTGGTTTGGCAAGGAGACTTTCTCCATGCATTATATGGATTCAGGATATTCATGAATTAAATGTTAATCGTTTTGTTAATAGTTTGGAGAGTGATCCAAAATATTTACTTTGTGAATTAGTTAAGATTCTTACTGATAAAAGTTCCAAATCTCCCACTAAAAATAATATTGTTATTGCACCAACACATACACCTACAAGAATTGATCCGAGTCTTCTTCTTCCAGAAAGATTTCAGCAAGTTATCTATTTATGTGCAGTGAATGTTGTTCAACGTCAGAAAGAATTTCCCGTTTTGTTACGAGTTAAAGGGTTGTCTTTGAAAAATTTCTTGTTCTATTCTGACGAATTCGGTTATCGGACTATGGGTTATAACAAACGTGATTTGTCAGTTCTAGCCAATGAAACTTCAGCAATTAGTATTTCTCGAAACCAACGAAATGTTTGTACGAATACTATCAAATTAGCTTTATTAAAACAAATTCTCGTTGTTACGTATCTTGATGATAAATCACAATTAAATCCAAGTTATGAAATGATTGCTTATCGAATAGGAAAAGCAATTATACAAAAAAGCCTTCTAAACAAATTTCATTTAGATTTTCTAGCCGCAGGTAATCGCTTGTTAAAGAGCAGATTTTCTTTCCTATCCACTTGGTATTTAGAGCCTTCCATTACAGACTCTGTAATAAAAGAGTTAACTTTATTTGCTTATATTTCCGGATGTTTAGCCGGTGTTGCAGCTCGAGATGCTTGGTTTATGTTGGATAATAAACGGGAAGATTTTATTTCTTTAGATCCTAATGTAACAAATGATCTTAGTTTATCTTTTGCTGTTTTGGAAAGTCTTTTATCAGAATTTACAAAATTGGAATTAATTAAAAATCCATTCAGTAAGCGAGGCTTATCTCTTGAGTCACAAGATACTTTGTATATGTTGCAAACTGGGTTTTTTGCCGAATCCACTCTTTTTGGAAGTAAGGGAGGAAATTATACTTCCAAACTATTAGTTCCACTTAGTAGGGTATGGTCTCCCCGAACTTGGCGTATTAGTCATATTCGTAGTAGTATGTATGAATCTATAAGAACCTTGTCCCAAAATGATTTTTTAGCAAATCTTATTGATTTTTATCGAGATCAGGATCAACTTCCGGAACAAGACAGTGATTTTACTAGAATTAAAGAGGGTCAAAAGAGGAATTTTAAAAAGCCAAAGTTTTTTGTTTGTCTTTCTTCCCGAAAATCTATGGATGAGGTAGAAGCTAAGAAAATACAAGCCTTAAATGATTATTTAAACAATATTTTATTAAAAGATCAGTTTGAAAAGCTTGGAGTTTCTGATTTGTCAACAGAATATAAAACCCATTATTGTCCATCTAGTCATCCACTTTTTTTTCTAGGAAAACGTTTCTTATGGGATACAGAAAGTTTATTATTTCCAAAGAATAATCTTTTATTTGCGCAAAATGATTTATTTATTACGGAAGAGTTAGTAAGGCAATTTTACGTAATTCGTGGAGTCGCACGAGAAAAGGAGAGGAAACGTTCTAATAAAAAATTGAAAAATATTTTTCTTGCTCGAGGTTTTAGTCGGAATGCAATAACAAACTTAGATATAAATACAGACGAAGAAGATAAATTAGAACAAAAGGAAAAGGAATTGGAAAAAGAACAAGTCTCTATTGAACAAAATTCTTATCTTATAAGAGAAAACGAAATGATGAAAATTAGTCTTCAAACTCCCCTATTATTTAATTCATCTGTTGTTTCTAACATACTTTTTCTAGAGGAGTTTGTAGATCGCTTCTTTATGTTCAATTCTGTAAATCATCAGCAAAGATGGATTGATGCTAATAATTCATCATCAAAAATTTCTTTAAATTATACTATTTTATTTGAAATTTATCAGTATTTACTTAACTTCTTTTTATCTAACCGTAAATTATTGAATGTTCTTATACAAAAATTGATACAAAATAAATATCTTTTACCGGAGGATATTGAAAAAATTATGTTTTTTATTTTAAATAACAATAATTTAAAATAAATCTATTTTTCTTTTTTTATAGTGCCTTGAAGAGGATTCGAACCTCCATGCTTTATAGCACAAGATTTTGAGTCTTACGTGTCTACCATTTCACCATCAAGGCTTGTAATTTTCTTTCAATTGTTAAGAAAATTTATTCTAGATCTTTTATTGGATTTTTAAAAGTACTTTGTATTCAATTTATATAGATTTATATTATAGAATTAACTTTTTTGGCTGCCACTCAAATTGCGAAATCTGAGGTAACACGTTTTGTAACCTTAGATCTAGTTTATTAAATTATTAATTTTTTTTTCTATTTTTACAGTTTATTTAATAAAAAAGCTATGAAAGATTTCATAGCTTTTTTATTAAATAAACTGTTGATGTTTAGTTTTTAGTCTCAGAAGCTAAAAAATAAAAAGTTATTTCATGTCCATTATGGGATTTTTTGGATAACTTCAATAAAAGGATTTATAAAGATTCCCAAAAAAGTAGCTCCTAAAACACAAATAATGATAGTTATTTCAATTGAATCTTTTGAATCCGTTAGACCTGCGGAACCCTTGTAATCTTTAATATATGTAGTTACTCGTCTATCAAAAAGTACTCTAATTATTTTTAAATAATAATATATTGAAAGAATACTAGTAGTAATTCCTACTGAAACTAAAAAATATAAACCAGATTTCCAGCCAGCCCAAAAAAGATACAGTTTTCCAAAGAAACCCGATAATGGTGGAAGCCCTCCTAAAGATAATAGACATAAAATCAAAGAAAAAGCTAAAAGTGGGTCTTTTCTGTATAATCCTGTATAATCTCTGATATTATCAGTTCCCGTACGCAAACTGACTAAAATTGTACATGCAAAAGTTCCTAAATTCATAAAAATATAGAAAAACGTGTAGATGATCATGCTTGCATGCCCATCATTTATTTCTCCAGCAACAATGCCTATGATAATATATCCAATTTGACTAATAGAGGAATATGCAAGCATACGTTTCATACTTTTTTGGGTCGTAGCAATTAAATTTCCCAAAATCATACTCGAAATTGCTAGTATTCCTAATAAGATACGCCATTCATTTGATGAATCGTTTAAAGTAATAGTTAAAATTCGTGTAGCCAAATTCAAGCCAGCTACTTTGGAAGTTACTGATAGAAAGGCAACAACTGGAGTGGGTGAGTTAGAGTCGAATTCAGAAGGATTACTCACTTCTTTCTCTCTTTCAAAACCGTGCATGAAATTAATGTTTCACACGGCTCCTAAGCAGGGAGATCGAAAATAATCTACCTAACTTTTTTCGCGTCTGTATAAGATTTGATTGGTAGTCTTTCTTTTTACTAATCATATATAACTTGTCGAAAAATCCTTTTCAGCTTTCAGCCATCAAATAATTTTTATTTTTCACAAATTATACCTATTTTATAATGTCAAAAAAGAAATGATTTATTTTTTGATTAGGACCAAAAGTTGAGTTTCTTCGTTTTTCATAGCTATTCGACTAATGTTTTAGGGTGACTTTTTGATGACAGTGCTCCGTTTGTTTGCAGTTCTAGCTTTTGAAGGAATAAAGATAATGGAGCATCTTTTTTTGGAACAGTCTATTTTCTATTCTGACTATTCTTTTTTTCTTGCTATTTTATTTTTTTATTTATTTTTTTAAGTGCCACTAATTTAATCTTCGTATAGAAACTACCCTTGATCATTTTTTTTTTGTAAATTTTTTTAAATTTTAATTCTTTGCTTTACATTACTAAACCCCATGTAGTACAGACATCTTTTATAATCTCTGGTAAAAGTTTTTATTGTATCAGATTAGTATTTTTAATACTCATAATTTTATATAGCCAGAAATTTTTTCTTTTTTTTTTTTATATTAGTAATTTTTAATACGAGTCACACTCCTTCATAAACATCGGGAGTCCATTGATGAAAAGGAACCAGAGAGAGTTTGAATCCAATTCCTACAACGATAAAAATTGTTGCTAAAAAAAGAGCTATAGAATCATACATTTGATTATTCAAAAGTCCAGTTGCTATTTGTTGTAATTGAATTTTTCCTCCGGATAAACCATATAATAGAGAGAATCCGTAAACCAATATAGAAGAAGTTGCTCCGCCCATAAGTAAATATTTCATAGTAGCTTCATTTGACCGTATATCTCTTTTTGTATAACTTGTTAAAAGATAGGATGATAAACTTAAACATTCAAGAGCTATAAAAATAGTGAGCAAGTCATTTGCAGAACATAAAAACATACTGCCTAAAGTAGCTATAAATAAAAAAACTAGAAACTCTGTTATAGGTAGTTTTGCATATTTAATATATTCTAGTGATAATGGAATGCATAAAAATGAGCATATTAGGATAAATAATCTGAATATATTGTTGAAATTATTTATTTGTAAAGTTCCACCAAATGCCAGCATTAAATTTTCATTCCACTCTATAGATATTATTAGTATGGCTAGAGCTAATATTATTAACGAAGTATGAGAGAACAAATATTTATTCTTTTTAATTGATAATAAATCAACAACTAAAAAGAATATTATACCAAAAATCAGACTGAATTCGGGTAAGATTAAATTCCAATCTGCTAAAAAACTGCTTAATTCTTTCATAATCTTATTTGGGATAATTTTGCAAATAAATAAAACCAAATAAGATTTTTTATAAATCTTATTTGGTTTTATTTATTTTATGTTCTGTTTCTGTTAAGTAGTACCTATTTGATTTTTGTAATTAACGGAAATGCGAAAAGGCTTTATTTGCTTCTGCCATTCGATGAGTCTCTTCTTTCTTACGAACCGCATTACCATTGTTTCTCGCCGCATCCATTATTTCATAACTAAGTTTGGAAGCCATGCTTTTACCTGATCTTTTGTAGCATGCTTGTAATAACCATCGAATAGCCAGTGCTTTCCCTTGAAAAGACTTAATTTCTACTGGTACTTGATAAGTAGAGCCACCTATTCGTCTTGCTTTTACTTTAATATTAGGAGTAACTTTTCGTATTGCTTGTCTTAAAACAGAAAGTGGATTTTTATCTGTTTTATTTTTGATATTTATCATTGATTGATAGAGTATTTTATATGCCAATGATTTTTTACCATTTTTTAAAATACGGTTAACTAACATGTTAACCAAGCGATTACGATAAATTGGATCCGCTTTTCTTGTTTTAATTGCTACCGTTTCTCGATTAACCATTAGATTGAGTCTTTTTTTAATTGAAATTAGTTATTTATTTAGGCTTTTTTACTCCATATTTGGAACGTCCCTGTTTTCGTTCCCGAACTCCCGCAGTATCTAAAGTACCTCGAACAATATGATACCTGACTCCGGGTAAGTCTTTGACTCTTCCTCCTCTTACTAGTACTACTGAATGTTCTTGTAAACTATGTCCAATTCCGGGTATATAAGCTGTAATTTCAAAGCCAGAGGTTAATCTAACTCTAGCAACTTTACGTAGAGCAGAGTTGGGTTTTTTAGGTGTTGTGGTGTAAAAGTCGACACTAAAATAAAATTAGTTGTCTCTTTACAAAACCGTACGTGAGATTTACATTTCATACGGCTTCTCACCCTCATTTTTAATAACTTCAAAAACAAATATATATATATATTTGTTTTTATTAATTCCATATCATTTTTTGAAGAAAAAAAAAAAAAAGTTATTTGGTTTCAAGTTATCTCTTACA